TTTCATTCAATTGAGAAGTACGAGTATACTCCATAGAATGATTTGGATAAAATATATTTAGCATCCATGGCTGAGTGGTCAAAGCACCCAACTCATAATTGGAGAATTCGCAGGTTCAATTCCTGCTGGATGCACAAGAGAAATAAGATATATCTCTACATAAGAAGATATCTGAATAAAGTTCAGATAGAAAAACAAATTCAATGTTTTTTTTATGTAAAAAACTATACAATGTTTATAGAAATTGTTATGATTACCTAGGGAAATATATATACATGTATATTGAGAAACGAAAACTTAGTTTAGTAGGGAGTGAATGTAATGATGGATAGAGTGAAGAACCCGGTACTTACAGAAAAAACTATTCGTTTACTGGAAAAGAAACAGTATAGTTTTGACGTTGATTTGAATTCCAATAAGACTGAAATAAAATGTTGGATTGAACATTTTTTTGATGTAAAAGTAATAGCTATGAATAGTCATCGACCTCCAAAAAAGAAGAGATATGTGAATTCTATAATAGAGCATCCGATTCGTTATAAACGAATGATTGTCACACTTCAACCCAGGAATTCTATTCCACTATTCTCGAAAAAATAAAATTATTTTTTATTCACTTATTAATATGGCCATCCGTTTATATAGAGCCTATACTCCAGGCACACGCAATCGATCCGTGTTGGATCTTGAGGGAATAGTTCGATCTAACCCCCAAAAGGGATTAACCTCTGGCTTTTCTTGTAAGAAAGGTCGTAATAACAGAGGAATTATTACTAGCCGACATAGAGGAGGCGGTCACAAACGTCTATATCGTCAAATTGATTTTCGACGAAATAAAAGAAGTATATCCGGAAGAATTGTTACCATAGAATATGACCCTAATCGTAATGCATACATATGTCTCGTACACTATGGGGATGGCGAAAAAAGGTATATTTTACATCCCAAAGGAATCAAAATTGGAGATACTGTTGTTTCCGGTCCAAAAGCTCCTATCTCAATAGGAAATACCCTACCTTTGAGTGCGGTTTGAATTATTAATTTACGTAATCGGAAATAACCGGTTAGGTTTGAAGCGAAACCTATAAATCTATCACTAATCCGATCGTTCTACGTTCGGTGACCTTGGAAGGAAACTGAGGAGGAACAGTAGCGGGTGATTAAGCTCAATATTTTTCTTCCACTGAATTACTGACTTCTAGAGATAAGATAATATGGAGAAGACTATATCGTCTCAAGCATAGACAGAACCAGAGGGGCCCTTGTTTCTAATATTTTATTTCACGGTAAACAAGTTACTCACATTCGATTTGATGGTCAAAGGCAAAATTGAAGCTGGATAGTGAGAATGTATCTTTGGAGATGGAAATAATGTTGAATATGCCTCCCAAGTTATCCAGAACATAAAGATATGTTAGCGTAATTTACTAAAGTCATTCATTCTGATGCTACATGAGGAACATAAGCCAGAGGATGGAGAAACAAACTTAGGATGTGGAAAATGAAATTATTTCTGAAACTTCATTTTATATTTATTTTTCAGAATTAGATTTATTTTTTTGGATAAATAGAATTTTATACATCTGGAAAGCTGTATGCCTTGAGAGAGGCTTGTACAGTTCGGGAAGAGATCCTCATTTCTGACAAATAAGAGTCTACTTCAACCAATATGCCTTTGGGCACAGCTGTGCATAACGTGGAAATAGCACCTGGAAAGGGTGGACAATTGGCTAGAGCAGCGGGTGCTGTAGCGAAGCTTATTGCAAAAGAGGGTCAGTTGGCTACATCAAGATTACCATCCGGAGAAGTTCGTTTAGTATCCCAGAATTGCTTAGCAACGATTGGACAAGTAGGCAATGTTGATGCTAATAATCGGACCTTGGGTAAAGCTGGATCTAAACGTTGGTTAGGTAGACGTCCCGAAGTACGGGGAATAGTTATGAACCCTGTAGATCATCCTCATGGGGGTGGTGAAGGCAGAGCTCCAATTGGTAGGGAAAAACCGTTAACCCCTTGGGGTCGCGCTGCACTTGGGAAAAGAAGTCGAAAAAATAATAAATATAGTGATCCTTCAATTCTTCACCGCCGTAGAAATAGCTAAAGAGATTGGACAGAAGGGGGAGAAAACAGAGGGTAGTTGACAATGACACGTTCACTAAGAAAAGGTCCTTTTATAGCTGATCACTTAATAAAAAAGATTGAGAGTCTTAATATGGGAAAGGAAGGGAAAGTAATAATAACCTGGTCCCGTGCATCCACCATTGCACCTACTATGATTGGTCACACGATCGCTGTTCATAACGGACAAGAACATTTACCCATTTATGTAACAGACCGTATGGTGGGTCACAAACTGGGAGAATTTGCACCTACTCGAATCTTCCGGGGACATGCAAAAAGTGATAAAAAATCTCGTCGTTGATTAGGAGGTAACATTTGATGAGAACCAATAGCTCAGATTCGGAGGTCCGAGCTTTAGCTAAGCATATACGTATGTCTGCTCATAAAGCACGCAGAGTAGTTAATCAAATTCGTGGTCGTTCATATGAACAAGCACTCATGATATTAGAATTCATGCCTTATCGAGCATGTTATCCCATATTACAATTAATTTCCTCTGCGGCAACAAATGCTAGTCAGATTCTGGGCTTAAGCAAAGCTAATTTATTCGTGGGTGAAGCTAGAGTAGATGAAGGCGCTTCTTTGAAAAGATTCCAACCTAGAGCCCAAGGACGGGCTTATCCAATACATAAACCTACTTGTCATATAACTATTGTAGTAAAAGGTAAATCCGTATAAAAGAAACATTGGAAAAATCAAATTATGCTAATATCATTGGGGGAGGGAGGGGATGCATGGGACAAAAGGTTAACCCACTTAGTTTCCGACTCGGTATAACCAAGAATCATCATTCTCATTGGTTTGCACAGCCAAAGATTTATTCCGAGTATCTTCAGGAGGATGAAAGGGTACGTAATTGTATCGAGAATTATGTACACAGACATATAAGAAACTCCTCCAATTATAGAGTGGGAATTGCACGTGTCGAAATTCAGAGAAAAACAGATTTACTTCTGGTCGAGATACATACAGAATTCCCGGCCTTATTGATCGAAAGCAGCCATGGCCAAGGGATTGAACAATTAAAGAGAGATGTGCAACGTAATTTATTGAATAGAATTCAAAGAGTTCACATAACTTTGACGGAAATAGCGGGAACATATGGGGAACCAAATATACTTGCGAAATATATTGCCTTACAACTGAGAAGTCGAGTCGCATTTAGAAGAATCACGAGAAAGGCTATTGAACTAGAGAAGAAAAAAAATATAAAAGGTATTAAAATCCAAATTGCGGGACGTCTTAATGGAGCTGAAATTGCTCGTGTTGAATGGGCCAGAGAAGGTAGAGTCCCTTTACAAACTCTCCGGGCTCAAATTGATTATTGTTACTATCCGGCTAAAACTATTCATGGAATATTGGGAATAAAAGTTTGGATATTTCGAGATGAACAATAATTTATTTTTTATCCATTCAATTCATATTTTCAATTTATATTACAATGTTAGATAAAGAAAGACTAAATTAATTAATTCCGATTCATTCTATTTCTAATCCATATGCATAAGATATATAATGAAAATTTTTTCGTAAAATAATATCTTGGAAAAGAAGTTGCTATGCTTAGTGTGCGACTCGTTCAAACTGAGGTTCTTAGGAAGAGACTAGGAAACCAATGAATCTCCAGTTTATACTAGAAACTAACTCATTGCTTCATATTATCATAATCCAATAAACTAACTACGAGGTAGTATTACTTTCTCCACGAAAAGAATCGATATTTGTGAAGCGAGAAACTATCCAAGAATATTAATAACAAAAATGAAATGATTAAATATTCTTTTCGAATCGTATGGTTGAAAAAGAATAATACTTTTCGAGGAGCAGTGTGATAAAGCATAGAATCAATACTAATTATCGAATTATTCAATGATTCCGGATTCTAAATAAAAAAAGCCTTAAGTCAATGAATACTAAGAAAATTGAATCTGTGAGAGGGAAATAGAAGGCTTCACTGCAGAGAGGGAACCTGAACGTGTATCTGGAAGCTATGGGAACGATGGAACTTATGAACAAATAAGATTGATATAAATCCTATTGTTCATTGGGTAGGATGGCGAAATAAACCGATAGTTAATATATTTATAATTAGAAAAGCTATAATCCAATTTTCATCAAGCAAATCTTACAAGAGTTAATATTCGCCTGTAAAATTTCTCTTGCAAAATCTAATGAAGTATGAATGAAATTGCGCAATTTGATTGAATGAAGATGAGAAATTAAAAACACAAAATTTTGAAGACTTTCGGGTTTTCAGAATTTCGATTTAGTTAATTCATATATATCTATTGAATATGAACAATGTTTCTCCTTTCGTTGGTAAAATGAGATTTTACAAGATTTTATTTGCAAGGAGCCGGATGAAAGAAAACTCTCATGTCCGGTTTTGAAGTAGAGATGAAATACAATCGACTATAACCCTAAAAGAACGAAATTTCGTAAACAACATAGAGGGAGAATGAAAGGAATATCTGCTCGAGGCAATCTTATTTGCTTCGGAAGATTTGCCCTTCAGGCACTTGGGCCTGCTTGGATCACATCCAGACAGGTGGAAGCAGGACGACGAGCAATTACCCGTTATGCTCGTCGCGGTGGAAAAATATGGATACGTATATTTCCTGACAAACCTATCACTGTGAGACCTGCAGAAACACGTATGGGTTCGGGAAAAGGATCTCCGGAATTTTGGGTATCTGTCGTTAAACCGGGTAGAATACTTTATGAAATGGGTGGAGTACCAGAAGCTATTGCTACAGCGGCTTTGAAAATGGCTGCATACAAGATGCCTGTACGTACTCAATTTATTACTGTTGCACCCATGGAAATACAAAACTAGGAAATGTCTATTCCATAAGAAACATAGAATCAGAAAGATTCTAAGACAAGTCTAACGAAAAAAAGATATCCCCTAATATAGAGATTAGCCATATTCCATCTTCCTCGCTCTCCCGGAGAAGGAAAAAGATACTTTGGGGGATATGATCTTTCGACGAAAAAACGATTCAACCTCGAACTTATTTGAATGTAGCGGATAACAGCGGAGCTAGAAAACTAATGTGTATCTGAATCCTAGGAGCTAGTAATTGTAAATATGCGAATATTGGTGATGCAACTATAGCTGTGGTTGGAGAAGCAGTACCGAATATGCCTCCCAAAAAATCGGGAATAGTTAGAGCTGCAGTTGTACGTACCCGTAAAGAACTCAAACGTGACAATGGAATGATTATACGATTTGATGACAACGCAGCAGTTGTCATCAATAAGGAGGGGAATCCAAAAGGAACTCGAGTTTTTGGTCCGATTGCCCGAGAATTAAGAGAATTTGATTCTACTCAAATAGTTTCATTAGCTCCCGAAGTATCACGAATAACAAAAGATCATATAGTTCTACAATAAACAATATTTGAATGGTTTCGATAATCAAAAACTGGAATAATATAATGTATATAATAATAATAATATATGGTTGAGTTATCGCCAGCCGCCAATTTATCTTTCGAACCATGAACCGAAGTTACTCTCGAAAAAATGGAATTTTCTAAGATATTCCAACTGCTTGATTAGTTATTTTATTGTGTCTCCTATTACTTGATGGAGAAAGAAAAATATATGTATTTTTTTTTTTTTTAATCAATTTAGAGATTGTGCTTCGGGCATAGCATATTCCTTCAAAAAGACTTATTAAACTAAAATGTTTATTCATATCAATAATAACCAGTTTTCACGGGTAACGACACCATTGCTAATATGATTACCTCTATAGGGAATGCTAACCTAAGGAAGGTAGAAACGGTTCGAGTACCAGCTACTAATATCACTAGAAACATTGGAAGAATTCCTTTACAAGAAGGTTCTGTGGAAAACCTTGGTGAACATCGGGAAGGTACAAACAACTGTTTTTTAGTTCTAACCCTGGGATATCAGGGGGGGAAGAAAAAACCATACATAACTGCTTTGAGATGTATTAGCAGACCCGGCTTAAGAATATATTCTAACTATAGGGAGATTCCTGAAGTCTCGGGTGGAACGGGAATGGCAATTCTTTCTACTTCCCGCGGAATTATGACAGATCGAGAAGCTCGACAGAGGCAAATTGGGGGAGAGATACTACGTTATGTATGGTAACTCATCCACATCTTTAATTCATTATTCCATATGGTAAATCTCTTTTATCAAATAAGAACTAACTAATACTTTATAAATTTATATTAGTTAATTCGAAAAAAGATTTTCCTTTTGATGAAGAAACAGAGTTTGGTTGACATAGAGTTGTAGTTACTGAATCACTTCCCGATGCCATGTTCCGAGTCTGTTCATATAATGGATGTAAAGTTTCAACTCATGTTCCAAAAAAGATTAGACATAATTCTATATGAATATTATCAGGAATAGAGTGAAAATGGAATCCAGTCTTTATTTATGATTCAAACAAAGGACGTATAATCTATAGACATCATTGAATGATCAGGTCCTCTTGAATTTTTTTTGTAATATTGGATATAGAGAATAATAAACGAAAGGAAATAAATTGTCATAACGAACAAAATCTGCATTCTCTATATCAGTGATTATATCGAAATAAGGACTACAAACATGAAAATTCGTGCTTCTGTTCGTAAAATTTGTGAAAATCGTCGACTAATTCGTAGACGAGGACGAATCATGGTGGTTTGTTCCGATCCGAAGCACAAGCAAAGGCAAGGATAATCATCTTTATTTATCTTTCCGCACAAAACAAAATTTTTATTTTTCTCTTAATCTTTTGAATCATATACAATTACTCTGTATAAATCACTTCCAATCCCATATAATAACTATTATTCTCATACATGGAAATGGGAACAACGCCAAGACTTATTAGAAAGATTAGTAATCTACGTGGAGGTAAACGTGGGAGAATACCCAAGGGTGTTATTCACATTCGAGCAAGTTTTAATAATACCATTGTTACTGTTACGGATGTGAGAGGACAAGTTGTTTCTTGGTCCTCCGCCGGTGCCTGTGGATTCAAGGGTGCAAAAAAAAGTACACCATTTGCCGCTCAGACTGCAGCGGAAAATGCTATTCGTACGTTGATTGATCGGGGTATGGGACAAGCAGAAGTCGTGGTAACTGGTCCGGGTCCGGGAAGAGATACAGCATTACGAGCTATTTGTGGAAGTGGTTCGGCACTGAGTCTCGTACGTGACATAACCCCTATGCCCCATAACGGATGTAGACCTCCTAAAAAGAGATGTATATAATATTGAAGGAACAGCGATTGTGAATAGTACGAATAAAGTACCGCTATCTGCTAAATCTGCATATTGGAAGTGCATCGAATCTAAAATTGAAAATGAGCGTCTTCATCATAGTCGTTTCATTATATCCCCACTTGGAATTGGTCAAGCTAATACTCTAGGAATCGCCATGCGCAGAGCATCACTCGGGGAATTGGAAGGAACATGTATCACTTCTGCAAAATTTGAAAAAATAATCCATGAATATTCTACAGTAGTAGGTATTCAAGAATCAGTACATGATACTTTAATTAATTTAAAAGAGATTGTGCTTAGAAGCAATTCTTCTGAAATTCAAAAAGCATATATATCTATCATTGGACCCGGAGAGATAACTGCTCAAGATATTATATTACCACCTTCTATTGAAATAATTGATCCTGCATAACATATAGCCACTCTTACTAAAAAGATTCATTTGAATATTGAATTGAGAATTGAAAGAGATCGTGGATATCGTAGACAAAATATAGTAAAATCTCAAGATGGAAATTTTCCTCTGAATGCTGTATTTATGCCTATTCGAAATGTGAATTATAGTATTCATTGTTTCGAAAGCCACGACAAGAAAATAATGAAAGAGATGCTTTTGCTCGAGATATGGACCAATGGGAGTATCACTCCCAGAGAAGCAATTTATGAAGCTTCTCGAAGTTTGATCAACTTATTTATTCCTTTTTTACATGCGGAAAACGGGGAAAAGATTTATGGAATGGGGAATATAAATGAATCTAATGCGTTGTCTTGTTCCGTTCTTCCTCCTATGTCGATTCAGGTAGATCAGATGGCAAAAGAAGTTACTTTCAGACATATCTTTATCGACCAATTGGAATTACCCCCGAGAGCTTATAACTGTCTTAAAAGAATTAATGTACATACGATATCAGACCTTCTAGATTATAGCCAAGATGATCTAATGAAAATTAAGAATTTTGGAATCAAATCTGTTGAACAAGTATTGGAAGCTTTGTGGAAACGTTTTGGAATAAGTTTACCTAGGAAAACTTGAAGTTCAATAAATAAACTCATTCATGTTTCTCTTTCGAAGAAAAACAAACTACAGTTGGATTCAAATCATAGTGAGAAAGATCAAATGGAATAATCGAAATCACTCCATTTGAATTTATTAAAAAAACTTATATTTCTTATAATTGGAATTTATTGAATCTTTGATATATCTAGGGATTATTTGCTTTGAAGCAAGTCCTCCCTGGATATGAGACTAGAAGGAAAAAAATTCTTCTACAAGGGAAAATCGAACAATCAAATCAAGTAATTAATCTTGAATCGAATGATTGATCTTGGAAAAGACCTGAGGTTAGAGATTTATCAATGGGTAAAGCTGCCCCAATACCCAACCAAAGAGCTACTGCAGTACCAATTGGAAAAACTGTTGTAGCTACCGGACGACGAAATGGATTCTGAAATTTATTAACATTTTCTGGAAAGGGTACTGTCGATGATCCTGCGGGTACTGCGGCCATTAAAAGAACGCCCAATAATTTATTAGGCACTGTACGGAGTATTTGAAATACCGGAAAGAAATACCATTCAGGCAATATTTCCAAGGGAGTTGCAAATGGATTTGCAGGTTCACCGATCATTGAGGGTTCTGGGACTGCTGAACCTACAGTACATGCAATGGTACCTAAGATCACTACCGGAAAAATATATAAAAGATCGTTAGGCCAAGCGGGTTCTCCATAATAATTATGTCCCATACCTTTAGCCAATTTAGCTCTCAATACAGGATCACTTAAGTCAGGTTTTTTTGTTATCGGGATAGGCAAATTTGGATCTATTCTTCTTCCCATAGAATCGGACATGAGAGATTTTTCTCATCCGGCTCAAGCAATAACTAGAATATTTTTTTTTTTCTTTTTAGGATACATAAAAATATTATATGATCTCTAATGCTTTATTTTAGGGATTCTTTTCAAACCCCATTTTAATTTTGAATTAAATGCTCATTGTCCAAGTGGGCCATAAAATTTGGGCATTATGATCATCAATATGCTTTTCGGACAATCTTATTCCTTATGAGTCATTTTCTTTTCCACGGAGGAACAAGGTTTTGGAACGTAATAGTATTAACTTGTTAACACTCCGGCTTATCTATCCGTTTTTTCTTTGGATCTCCCTTTCACTCCGATGGTATTATTTTGATTGAGATGCAAGGGAAGTGAATGCATTTCTTCACCATATTCCTTTTCTCCCAAGGAAGAATAAATATATCTCACTTTAACTTACTGGATTTTGCGAAGCCTATTTGAGATTATAATTCGATCATGGAAATGATTCTCTTTCCAAAACCAACGAGATTTTTGTACCCGAGTTTTAACCCTCCTACAAGTAGGAGCGAGATCGGGATAGAGACACATTTTCTCATTGGATGTCGATGTGACAGATTCAATGGAATATCTGCATAGCCGAAGTTGAATAATTCAAGTCACACACTCCCGTAATCCATCTTCTCTCTGAAAAGAATCTATTTTCGACTATTCATTGGTCTGAACCCAGTAATACTTCGAAATAGAAAACAAAATCCATGAGATATTCTTTATTGTTTATAAAGAATGTCTATGGCAATGGAATAATTTAATGAAAGTTAAGTTGTTGAGATAATATGAATATTAATCCCTACCCTATTGCGTTTCTTCCCGCTCGTAAAGGACCTGAGATACCTTGCTTACGAATCATTGGAAAGTGCATCGGCATAGATACAGCAGTAAGAAGAGGTAATACAAAAGTGTGTAAACTATAAAAACGAGTCAATGTGGATTGACCTACACTGGCACTCCCGCGTAATAACTCTACCAAGGGAGATCCTATTGCAGGAATAGCTTCAGGTACACCAGTTACAATCTTGACAGCCCAATAACCAATTTGATCCCAGGGCAGAGAATAACCAGTTACACCAAAAGATACGGTTAATACGGCTAAAATTACACCTGTAACCCAAGTTAATTCACGAGGTTTCTTGAATCCCCCCGTGAGATAAACGCGAAATACGTGCAAAATCATCATTGGAACCATCATACTTGCCGACCATCGATGGACTGATCGAATTGACCAACCAAAGTTGACTTCAGTCATTATATATTGAACAGAGCTAAAAGCTTCTGTAACGGTCGGGCGATAGTGGAAAGTCATAGCAAAACCAGTGGCTACTTGTACTAAGAAGCAAGTCAGGGTAATTCCCCCTAGACAATAAAATGTATTGACATGGGGAGGAACATATTTACTAGTAATATCATCCGCAATCGCCTGAATCTCAAGACGCTCCTCAAACCAATCATATACTTTATTGAGATGGGTGAACTTTTATTTCATACGCTCCCCCCTCTGAAAACCGTACATGGGGATTTCCCTTCATACGGCTTGAGCAAAAAAATGATACGAAATCTTTTCATTAATTATTTCAATAAAAACTCCCCCCAAAAAAAGGTAGAACCTAATCTTTTTCATAACATTTTATTGCCTTGATCCCAAGTCGGCTCTTTTTTCCCTCCAAAACGAATGAATATTGTTGGCCTTTTGAACAATCTTTTCTCCTATCATCAATATATATTGAAAAAACAGTGATATAAAATAAATTCTGAAGATTATCTCGTTGAAACCTTGATGGATATTCAAAAACCTTAGATTCCTACTAACTCCGATAGACTCTTTTTTTTAGAGGAGGTACGATGGGTAAGAAGCTTCTCTATCGTCACCAACTTGATAAAATATGCTTATAAAATGGGAATGTTCTCTCATTTCCCAAGTATGCAGTTGTGAAAAATATATCGTAGAATTTCTAGTCAACAAATTTTTCAAGTTATTGAAAGTTTGGTAACGAAGCTTGAATAGCGGATATACATAAATTAATCATGGTTTAAATCTTCCTATTGAACTAATGCCTTCGTGAGCCCCGCGCTTCAGATGCTAACTATTCAATTGGTATCCAGCAAGGTAGGATCATTCTGTGAGAAAGATGACAAATTACTTTGTACTATCAATGATTAATTCGGACGAGTCGCACACCCGTATTCCAAAGATCTCCTAATTGGAGAATCACACGATTGAACTACCATGGAGAGGAGAGCTAACCTACGGACCCTAAGCAAGCCATTAAATCTAATGAAACAGAAGATTTATAAATTTTTCTATTTCACTAGATTGGAATATTTGTTGGGGGGGAAAGACTCTTTAGTTTTTGTTCATTACCAACTCACCGGAATCCCATCCAATGAAACGGGGGAATTATAAAGTTCCAATATAATAACTGGAGAGACTGCAAATAGGGCCATTGCGACACCCATAATGGGAGTGGTTCCCCATCCAGGAGCCACTTTACCATATTCCGAATTAAGTGGTTTTGATGAACTTCCTACACTGGTTCGTTGCGGTTTGATCCTGGGAATACCATCAATAATCTTTGTAGCCGTAAAACTTATTACATTAGTTGAGATTTGTTAACTTTATGTACTATTATATTGGAAACGGAAACAAACCATTATCTCGGGATTACTTAGCAATGGAAACTGCAACCTTGGTCGCTATCTCCATATCTCGTTCACTTGTCAGCTTCACCGGTCACGCTTCGTATACTGCCTTTGGGCAACCCTCCAAAGAACTTAGAGATCCTTTTGAGGAGCATGAAGATTAGCCTAAGTGACCTTCCCTCAGTCTTTAGGGAAGGTCATTAATTTTTCATCCCGGATCACCCTCTTGATGATCCAAAAATCATTTTTTCCCTTTACTTGGAACTTTAGGTGGCTCCCGGAAGAAAATAGCAAAAAATATTATTCCTGAAGTACTTACCGGCAAGGATGTATGAACCAATGCTTCCGTAGATTCGATTGTATGGGTGAGGGAGTATAGGGATAACTTTCGTACTACTTAAAGATATAGAAATTAAATCTATCTAATCTATATAGATTAGATAGATTTAATTTTGAAAACGATATATATATATTTTTGGATTGATGTTATACTACTTGTCTTTTGGTAGTTGGATCTCCTAGTTTTTGGAATGCTCCGAATTCAACTTGAGCATCTAAATCAGGATCAATACCAGCAAAAACATCTCTGAACAAGGTTCTAGCACCATGCCAAATATGTCCGAAGAAGAAAAGAAGAGCAAATGTAGCGTGACCGAAAGTAAACCAACCTCTTGGACTACTACGAAAAACACCATCAGACTTTAGAGTAGCACGATCAAATTCAGAAATCTCACCTAATTGAGCACGTCTAGCATATTTTTTCACTGTAGCGGGATCACTAAAACTAACCCCATCGAGTTCACCACCGTAAAACTCAACAGTTACACCTACTTGTTCAATGCTATACTTTGATTCTGCCCTCCTGAAGGGAACATCGGCTCTCGCAATTCCCTCCCCATCCACCAAAACTACTGGAAAGGTTTCGAAGAAAGTAGGCATACGACGTACGAAAAGCTCATGTCCTTCTTTATCCCTGAAGACAGCGTGACCTAACCAACCAACAGCTATTCCATCCCCATTGTCCATCGCACCCGCTCTGAATAATCCCCCTTTCGCTGGATTATTACCAATATAATCATAAAAAGCTAATTTTTCTGGAATTTTGGACCAAGCTTCTGATAAACTAAGATTTTCGGCCCTGCTGGATCGAATCCTCCGATCTATCTCTTGTTGAAAGAATCCTTGATCCCATTGATAACGAGTAGGACCGAATAATTCTATTGGAGTGGTCGCGGAGCCATACCACATGGTTCCGGCAGCAACAAAGGCTGCAAAAAACACGGCAGCAATACTGCTGGATAAAACAGTTTCAACATTCCCCATACGTAATCCTTTGTATAATCGTTGGGGAGGACGAACACTAAGGTAGAATAGACCTGCTAATATACCTAGAATACCTGCTGCAATATGATGAGAAGCTATTCCTCCTGGAACGAAGGGGTCGAATCCTTCGGCTCCCCACACTGGAGCTACAGGTTGTGCTTCTCCAGTCAACCCATAGGGATCAGACACCCATATTCCGGGACCGAACAAACCTGTTACGTGAAATGCTCCGAATCCGAAACAAAGTACTCCTGAAAGGAATAAATGAACTCCGAAGACCTTAGGCAAATCTATAGTAAGTGCTCCCGTACGTTCGTCAGTAAATATTTCTAGATCCCAATATACCCAATGCCAAATAGCTGATAAGAATAACAAGCCAGATAACACAATATGCGCAGCAGCCACGCCTTCATAACTCCAAATACCTGCATTAGTTACAGTTTCTCCGGTGATACTCCAACCACCCCATGACTTCGTTATTCCTAAACGAGTCATGAAAGGGATAACGAACATGCCCTGTCTCCACATGGGATCAAGAACAGGATCGGATGGATCAAAAACTGCTAACTCATACAAAGCCATTGAACCAGCCCAACCAGAAACTAACGCTGTGTGCATTATATGTACAGCAATTGAACGGCCAGGATCATTTGATACAACGGTATGGACACGGTACCAAGGCGGACCCATGCATATACCCCTTTCTCAAAGGGGAGTAGACACTACGTAACTTTATTGCATTCAAGGGCTGTTATACGATGCTAAAACCTTATCCAATCATACAGGGATTCACATCTATTTACAGTTATACGTGATGAGATATTGAGATACCAATTCCCTTCTTTCTCACAATGAAGAGGAGCAGGAATAGTTTAGCATCTCTTGATTCAGCATAACAATGAATATATTGGTCCCATCAAACATCAGAGTGATTCAAATAATGGATGACGCATAGTTTAGAATAGGGTTCAATATCGTGCTTGACTAAATCGAGGAGCGTAATGTTATTATATACTCTATGTGTGTAATTAGGTAAAGTATACTCCAATGGATTGGTTATTCGAACGGAGACTCAAACAGAGGTTCAATTTTTTCATCTATCCATATCCATATGAGTTACTATCTTTTACAATCTATATCAAATTTTTTTTTATTGATTTATAAAATCAAATATATATATATATATTTGATAGATGAATCAGTTTTCTTATTCATTGGCATCAAAGTCTATTTTATTGAACAATCATAAGGAACAAATGAAACCTGAGCTTCTAACTTCTAAGGTATTACATTGTTAGATGCTTCTCATTAAGTTAAGGGGTCCCGAGAAAGCTCTGAAATAACTAACTTACTTGCCAAATATTAGAAAAAATAATTTATTATGTTATGATTTTCCATCCTTCGTACCCCTATCCAATTCATCATATTGACTGTTCTGTTCCATTTTTTCCTTCCAGTTGTTGATACAGATCCATGATTGAGAGAATTATCATAGAAAATCCTGTAATCTCTCCTTCGGAAGGATTTTAGTAATTGTTATCTCTCCATCGCATCAGGTTCATGCTCGGAAAAAGTAGACCCAATATCCAATATTTGGTTTTTGATTTATTTCATCGGTATGCATTGGTCCATGCCGCTTTCGCCTTGTGTATCAATCATATCATGTGTATGAAACGGAACTATAATATGATTTACTACGCCTATTGGTGGAATCACTAGAGATTCTGTAGGTCTATATAATTGATACAATCTTTTTTCCCGATCAATTATGCTCTCGTATTGGGGGGCAATATAATATTTGGTCCCCAAGAAATGCCCATTGGTGTTCCGAAAGTATCCCTTCGAATCTTCGGAGAGGAAGATATAGTTTGGATTGACGTACAGTGCGACTTGTTTGAAATATTCGATTATACGGAATCTTCCCGTCATTCCTTCCGATTGAGATGCTTCTATCTCACTTAAGATTGACTAAATGCTCAGTAATCTAAAGCGTGAGATCTCTCACGAAAAAAAAAAAAAAATATTTATCAATCATGATAATCTATGGCTAGCCAAAACTAATAAAGAGTATTCAGGCTTCGTTCAACGAAACAAACAACTGATCAAAGATTAATCATTCTTGATTGATCATGATGAAATGATATGGACAAGCATTTCTAGCAGAAGTAAGAATAAATAGAGTGGAAAAATGGCAGTAGATCTACTTGCTCCATATGTGCGAGTAACAGTCGGATAGATATTTCCCCGAAGTGGAGCATAAACCCAAGGATCTTATTAAGAATCTATTTGAAAACAAGGGAATTCTGCTGAAAATAAAATCATTGAATTGGACATCAGTTAATAGGTAGTTCAATAAGTTGAAAATGTGACACTTTGGAAACAAAGACAAACTTGAACTGGAAGTGGTAAGACTCATCCTTTGAGATGAAAGAAAGATTTTTTTTTATCTAACTAAAAGGTTTTTTTAGAAGATGGGTATCGGAAGAAAGAAATACCTAACTTTTTCAACTGCTCGAGCCGTATGCACTTAAAAGTGCGTGTGCGGTTCCAAAGGAAGAAAAGCTATAAATCTATCCTAATCAACCGACTTTATCGAGAAAGATTGTTGTTTTTGGGCCAGCACATAGATGATGAAATTGCAAATCAAACTATTTGTATTCTGATGTACCTGAATGGAGAAGATCAGAGTAAGGATATTTATTTATATATTAATTCTCCTGGCGGAGCGGTATTAGCAGGAATATCTGTCTATGATATTATGCAATATATAATACCAAATGTAAACACTATCTGTGTGGGATTAGCTGCTTCAATGGGATCTTTCATTTTAGCTGGAGGAGAAATTACTAAACGTATAGCGCTACCCCACGCTCCGCGCCAATGAGTCTTTGTTTGATGGATAGAAAAAGGATGTGAAGAAAAAACTAACTATGCCTGCGCCAACGAATGGAGGGTAATAATAGCATGGCATACGAAACTTGATACAACTGTAATAAAGAAAACTTGAAGTATCGGGATAGTAAACACAACCGTGGCTTTTTTTTTATTCTCCGATCAATTTGATCCTATATCTCCTGGGGTCTATTCCAGCGTCGTAAACTCCCGGAATAATATTGGAGAAAAAGGAAATATGGCCATATAACATCGATAAAAGAAACTTTGGGATTGCTGAATGAGGGAATGTATGGAGCAATGGAACCATCACAGTATCTTCCTTTTCTGAAAGAAAAAGATGGTACATAGATTATCTTATTCATCTATCTTCGATATCCAGAATATTTACTATCTAATATTGTATAATAAATAACAATAATATTATTGTTATTTATTATGACGAATTATATAAAAAATTGTTCAATCTATTATGGAGCTGTATGCACCAAAAATGCTTGTACGGTTCATTAAATCAAGTCTTTCTCGAATAGAGGAAGAAAGAATAAAAAGTAAATAAGCATTTATTAATAGGGTGATGATTCATCAACCCGGTAGTTCTTTCTATGATGGACAAGCGGGAGAATGTCTTGTGGAAGCAGAAGAGATGTTGAAACTTCGCGACTGCGTTACTAAAATTTATGTACAAAGAACAGGAAAACCTTTATGGGTAGTCTCTGAAGATATGGAAAGAGATGTTTTTATGTCAGCGGAAGAAGCTAAAGTTTATGGCATTACTGATCCTATAGCTGTAGAAACTTCTTCGAACTCTCTAATTAATAGCTGATTAAAAAAAATTAACTAGAATTTTCGAGAAGAAAATAAATTCCCTGCTTATGGTAAATATAAAAGTGATCGGTGTGACGGATCCATAAGTAGGAACAATAGCTTGCTTGCATATGATAAATAAATCCTATAAATGAAAAATCGACAAATTATAAGATTTATTAATACGAAATATAATAAGAGAGTCATAAAGTTTCGATTTAGTTCCGATCTTTCTAGAAGTTTCTTTCACTTTCAAGAGAATAAAAAGAAACTTCTAAGGATTAGTTTTTGAATCTCATAATAAACTCTTAGGGTTAGGATCAATCCGAACTAGTAAATTCTGCGTACTGCACTAAGAATGCCTACTATTCAACAACTCATTAGGAATCGAAGACAGCCAATAGTAGATAGAACAAAATCCCCTGCCCTTCGAGGATGTCCTCAGCGTAGAGGAGTATGTACCAGGGTGTATGTGCGACTCGTTTAGATCAGAAGCTCGAGGTGCAGGGGGATCGATATGGCAGGAGAATCCCCTCACTATAGTAAGTACAGATCTATCATCCACCAATATTGGGGATGAAATTTATGGTTTCTATTGGTGCAAATCCGATCACCCCGATGCAGGATGAAAAGCAATTTCTCAATGATAGCGAATGGTCATCAATCCATTGAGCGAGGAAGAAAATGCAATTCGAAAAGCATGATGCTTATATCGCCGCAAAAACGGACTTACAAGGTAAGCTGCCCAGCCAACCCTCACGATCACACGCCGTTATTGTATGGATAAGTCTTATTGTAAGAAGACTTTTTTTGCTCGATGAATCGGGTAGAGCTGGGGATCAAAAACTATACGAGTCACTGGTAACATTCTCATTTCGTTTTGAGAAATAAGAGGCTCCGGCGTATAGGGGGTACCCCACCGTTTAAGGAGAAACTATAGAAACGATGGAATCCCGGATTTTTCTCAGTTCAAGGTCCCATCCCTTGCTCACTGAGCAGATGCCCAATCCAAAAAATTCGTGGATAGGAAGGTTGAAGTAGCAAAAGCCATGGGAATCTTTATTCCCTACATCAGAAAGATCGGTGGTCTCATTCCATGAAGGATAGTAAAGAGAAAGCGGACCTTATGTAAAAGATGCCATTCTATCGAATAGCATCCTATTCGATGTACATCCGAAAAATACAATGGTAATTTCAATAATATTTCTTTAATCACCATAATATTGTGATAATCACAACGAAACGGGTGTTTTAATCAACTCAACCATATCCATTCTTTGCTCCTATTTATCAACAGAGCAAAATCTATTATAAAGAATATTCAAATATAAGAATTTTTACATTCATTCTTCATTTAAATATTCAGTGATTTTTTATATAGTAAGCAACAACGACTAGAGTTAAACGTGGCTACGTGGCTCGGAAACACCGGAAAGATATTATTCAACTCACATCAGGGTTTCGAGGAGCTCATTCGAGAATCTTTCGAACCGGTAAACAGCAAGTAATAAAGGCTTTAGTTTCTCCCCATCGAGATAAAAGTAAACGAAAAAGAGATTTTCGTCGTCTATGGATTACCCGGATCAATGCAGCAGCCCGAAACAATGGAGTTTCTTATACTAAATCTATTCAACATTCATACAAAAACCAGGTTTTTTTGAATCGTAAAATACTCGCGCAGATAGCTATATTGGATATTAGTAGCTCTTCCACAATTTTGAGAGAGGTTAACGAATAATAGATAGGGGAATAAGGTATAAAAACCTCTCCGGGGATTGATTCACTCCGGGGAGGTATAAACATCGAGAGAATTACTAAATCTCGGGAATGAATAAATAGATAGATAAAGTCAAGATCCCCTCTTTTCCATAAGAGAATCGAGATCTTTTTCCTTATGTGACCTATTTCGATTTCATCTTAATTAATGAGATTTATTATTAATAATATCCAATTAACTTTCGTTATTGACAAAAGGTAACAAAGCTAAAATACGAGCTCGTTTAACAGCAATAGTCATTAAACGTTGTTGTTTCGAGGTTAATCTATTCATTCGTTTAGATAAGATTTTTCCCCGCTTGCTAATAAATCCGCAAAGTAAACTTATATTCTTATAATCAACAGTTTCTCCTGATCTAATTGGTGGCGAACGTTTACGAGAAGATCGCTCGGATTTGCCCATGGTTTGTTTCACGAACCTCCCCAATACTGCTTATTTTCCTATTTCTTTGTGAATAGTATGTTGATAACAATAAGGACAAAACTTTTTCAATTCCATTCGAGTAGGCGTATTGCGACGATTTTTCCGAGTAGTATATCTGGAAACACCCGAATGTTTTTCATTACCGTTTCGGACACAACTAGTACATTCTGAAGTAATTGTTACTCTCACATTTTTACTCTCAGCCATAATTTTTTGAATCTTGAAAAGACAAATGAGTTTCTGATCTTATGGCGAAAAATCTAATAATGAAAAATTTTAAGAAAAAATTTTTCATTATTAGAGATATTCAATAAGATTCTCTATTTTTTTCGATGAAGTCAAATTTTCAAGCTCATCTTTTTCCCATTGGAACTTGATTCTTCGATAAGACTTAATTCAAATATTTATTTGGGAGTTTCCAACCAATAGGTTAACTCAAAAAGTGGTCAAACTCGAAATGGTAAAAGGGTATACTATCCTTGGGGAAGAGGAAGAACTAAAGCATCCGGGGAAGAACGATTAATCTCTGTCGATAAACCAGCTGAAGATCCGAACCACAACGTAGCTACAACAGGCGCTGTGGAAAGATATGTTTTTACATCTTGCATTGCAAGTTCCTCCCCCTAAATCACTTTCTTCCGGCTTTCATAAACTGGATTGAAAGGATTCTTACTAAATTTTTTGTTGAAATTTTCATTTTTCTACGAAGGTTCATATAAGTAAGTAATGACAGAGCAATAGAAATAAGCGAAATCTATTCTTTTTTACTTTGAGACTTCTTAAGTGATTTATTAGTAATTAATTTTATTAAATTCTTTCTTGTGTACGTTACTATTTCCATTCTACCTCGATAAATCAGTAAAAAATATATAATAATTTATTTGAATTTCTATCTACTATTAAATAAATAAATGAATAAATAGTATCAAATACGATCATCTCATCACTTAATTATTCGAATTCCAAGAATAATAATTATTTACGATGAATGGTTGTTCTCCAGTATAGTATCCCTCATCAAAAAAGATTTTATTGAACAAGTCACAAATCTTTTCATAGGGGAAATACAAAAGTTTCAATTTCAATGTTCTTGTATATAAGATTCCCTTGTTTTTAAGAATCCCCCAAAAAAAAAAATAAAAAAAAAACAGTTAAATTATTAGAATTATTCCATAACGAATTGCGATACAGGAAAGGACGATGAGGAAATAGGGATGGGACGATGTAGGCAAGAGGCTTTAAATAAAGTATTTAAATAAAGTACAATCCATCTTGTATGAAAGTTGGGAGGGATGTAGCGCAGCTCGGTAGCGCGTTTGTTTTGGGTACAAAATGTCGCAGGTTCGAATCCTGTCATCCCTAACCCGAATCTCATACGTATGAGAGATCTTCCAACGAATAGGTATTCGCGGAATACAAGCAATAAGTATTCAAGAAATAGGAGAGAATAAAAGAAGATTATCTCTCTATCCACGACCTCCTATGTGATGCGAAAAAAGCGCTCTTAGTTCAGTTCGGTAGAACGTAGGTCTCCAAAACCTGATGTCGTAGGTTCAAATCCTACAGAGCGTGATTTTGATAATAAAATTGAATTTGATGTGTTTTTTCCTTTTCCATAATCAAATTTTGAACTCAATTAGATTCATTGATAAAACAGCAAAATTTATTGATCAATTTGACCTCCCTAAGAAGGGAGGCAAGTGTGGGATGCTAAACGTAATCCAATCCTCGGTCAAAGATCCAATTGATCACCACGTCAGTATTGTGAATATGCAGTTACAAATAATCCAGCTGAAGTTGTTGGAATCGAACCTGATACGATTCCGGATGGCAAAGCTTCAACCGTTTCTTTCTGAGTTAACGAAGACAATATCTAACTTAGATAGTACCCAAGTTTGCTGTGAATCTCAATAACCATCATCTGGCAGAAAATTTTCCTTGATTTTCCCCGTCATTATTTTCTAGATAAGTTTTATCTTATTTGAGCCAGTAAGTGGAACTAAAGCTGGAGTTAGAGCAGCCAATAGGAATACGAAGTAGCTAGGTATAATAGACATAGAAAAAACTTTGAATGGTGATAACGAATTTAGTATACACCCTTGTAGAGTAATTACCTAAATCTCTTTATGACCAAAAAAATAAAGATTAATTCGAAGTACAAAATATCCAATTGAAACGAGATTCTTTCTTATATTCGTCATTACCCTCGCATAATAAGAATATGAAGAATATATGATTGGGAATGAGGGATATAAAAAATACTTTTTCATAAGTAAAAAAGGAAGAACTATATTCAAATAATCGTTATTCTAAATCACTTTTCATATTCGTATAGATTTCCAGTCCGTGAATTGATAAAACGACTCGGAAATCGCGCAAGTTCCTACTGTATGATCTCCACAACGAATAGCGAAACGCTTTTATTTTCGTTTTAAAGGTTCAATTAAAGTGAATATTCTCATCCGATCACCTAGCATTACTATTTGTATTTCTTTCGCCAGAATTACATAGTATTGAAATGATTCAATCTTATCAATTGCATCAGTAATACGAACATAAATTTTGGAGGATGTTCTGGGGGGAGGAAATTTTTGTTTGTTCCTTCCAAGGAAGGGAATATAGACTTGTGCTTTGAATCGAGTATGGGATTTCGCAGTCCCAACCGCCATTCCACATTGTACATTTTCCCCTTGTTTGTATTCGACCCTAAAGAGAATAATTCTTACATTCATTATCTCCAACAATAAAGACTTTTTGGAACTTTTTTCCTTTAAACCCATGATGATACTACTCTATTACGAATTCCTTTCGATCCAACTATTTTTACAGTTTCTCCAAAATAATTAATTCCTATCCCTATGCTATCGATATTGCTTCACAAACTATGAGGAAACAAAAATCTTATACAGTCGTAGGAAAAGTTTTATCCATCTCATGTTGGGATGCAGGAATTCGATATCCACCTAATCATAAATATCTTCGTTTGTATTTACCTCTAGACGAATACCCAGTAAGGGTAAGCCATTAATGTGAGGCTCGGGATCGCGGGAATGTTACTTTCTGTAAACTAACTCATAATGACTCAAAGTTTCACAGATCTTTAATCTAACTAATTTTAATAATCTCTATTCTTTACTCGGTCTTCCTTATTTGAAGAAACTATTGCATTGGGAATCGGCCGAAGAATATTTTTTTGTTCGTAGGATAAATATTCGCTCTCTATTCACCTGTGCCACATCGGTAATCATATTCTCTGTGTAATCCGTGCGACCCAAATCCATGTGGAGTGAACATAGCGCGCACAGGAGTCCCATATTCTACACGGGCTATAACACTCCCACTCTTTCTCCTGGAGCTGCATCAATCTCAAAAGGCTGGCTTTACATTTGTTCGTAACCGCTAAAACCATAGTAATCCGTTGTAGTGGTTTTTCCCTCTGTGACCCATACGTCCAATGGTTCCAGTATTTAAACATTCATATAGGTTCTTTACGTTCAAAATCTTCTCATCTGAGGTCAGGTCACGCAAAATGATCTCAAGTCACTGGGTTTATTGAATATTGATTAAGTTAGTCAAACAGTGCTAATAAAATGACCAAATTATTCAATCTTATTCTTTCTTTTTCCTTTCCTTTATTCCCATTGAAAGTTAGTTGTCTTGCTGCGTCGGAAGAACGCTAGCTATACTGGTCCAGTATGCTTCAAAGATACCCTTGGTACAAGGTTGACAATCTAACAAGGTTTAAAGGAGATATCAGTAGATTCCATATCTTCCGGTTTCGATCCTCCATAATGGAATCAATTCCTCCTCGCGTCTACAAAGAATATATAACACGGAGCTAACCATGTCTGGGAATACGGGAGAGCGCCCTTTCGCCGACATTATTACAAGTATTCGGTACTGGGTGATTCATAGCATTACTATACCTCCCTTGTTCATTGCAGGTTGGTCATTCGTCAGCACAGGGTTGGCTTACGATGTGTTCGGGAGTCCTCGGCCAAATGAGTATTTTACGGAGAGCCGACAAGAGGTTCCATTAATAACCGGCCGTTTCAATTCGTTGGAACAAGTCGATGAATTTACTAGATCTTTGTAGGAGGTATCAATGACTATAGATAGAACTTATCCAATTTTCACAGTTAGATGGCTGGCCGTTCATGGACTAGCTGTACCTACGGTTTTCTCCCCAGGATCAATATCAGCAACGCAATCCATCCAACGATAAACCAACCTTATTTATCTGGAGCGTGAAGAAGCTACGACACAACCAAATCCGAACAAACAGAGTGTGGAATCAAATCGTACCAGCCTCTATTGGGGGTTGTTACTAATCCTTGTACTTGCTGTTCCATTTCCCAGTCACTTTTCTAATTAATAACGGCATAAACTTTCTTGCCTCATACGGAAAGATCCAAGATTCTAATTGTCCGTGACCGTCCATGTCTCGGAGTCATGACCACCCAATGGAATGTGAGGGGAGTAGAATAAATGGCCAATACCACCGGAAGGATTCCCCTGTGGCTAATAGGTACCGTAGTTGGTACCCCTGTGATCGGTCCAGTAGGTATTTCTTTTCATGGCCCATACTCCGGATTAGGATCATCCCCGTAATAATTGAATCGACTGGATAAATAAACCTGAACCTGTATAAGGAATACTGTAATGCAAGGGTAGGTTAGTTCGCCCAGACTCAATAGATAATAAAACTTTGCTCACTTTGAACTTGAAATGGGCAAAGTTTTATTAATAATTCATTCATTTATTGAGTCTTCCGGTTCCAATAAGAAATAAGAAAGATTAACGAAATATAATAAGATTCTTGAGAATCTTATTATTCCATATATCTAATAATTTTAAATAAAAGAAAAAATCAATTGATAATATGTCATCACATCATTTAGTGACATTTTTATCATGCAGATAAATCTTTTAGCATCTTAAATTTTTGATCGATTTATCATAAGTTTTTCTTATCTTATTAAAAGAAAATAAAAATAATTTACAAATCAATAATCTTGCTAGAACAACAAATTACTATCCTTTCCCAAAAATTGAATGTGGTGAATTACTATTCACTTTCGTAAAGGCTGAGATTATGCTATGGAAATTCCATGTTTTTAATATGGGATTTGGAGCGTAATTCGGGCCGGGGAGAAGAACACCTTCGAAACGAGCCAGGGAGTTGGGACCCCATGTGTTTCTGCAATAAACAACATAAGCCTTTTCTATATACCATTCATCTGTTTTCCACTCTTTATAAGATAAGCTAGAAGAATTCTCAGAAGGATATGCAGAACATATTCTCTTAGTAATTGGTGAACAAGGTCAAAAGGATCACGGGCTTCCTGTACCTCAATATTAAAATCGACTTCGATTTTTTGGGGGGAAAAGATGTTGATATTTCTAAGGGTTTGTCCGTCTCTCCTCCATACGTTACGTCTGTGGATCTGTTTCAGAATATTATATTTTTGGTAAGAACAAAGGTCATTCTCTTCAAGTAAATAGAAGAGCTTTATGATATGTTGTTCCCCGAAATAGAAACAGTTTTTTGATCTAAAAAAAATATATATATATTCTAGATCCATTTTATTTTATCTTGAGAGATATTCTAAATAAATAAATAGATAAGAAAGATTCTTTTATAGCACCTAAAATAGGAATATATGGGGAATAAAAGAAGACCATTCGGCAAGCTGATATGCTATGTCTTAATGCTTGCTGAGTCACCCCTTCTGAAATACATATTTTGATGTGGTATCCCCAATTTATAGTAGTAAAGGAAGGGGATAATGATATTCCAGACTGACTCTCAGTCTCTGAAGAAACCGTTACCATACATATTATACGAATGTATAGAAACTAAAATCGATGATCTCATTACACATTAGCAATCGATATAAGAAATGAAATGGGGATTCTACTGATCAGGCGCTTCAGTTAACTTTGTTTCGAACAATATATAAACTGAACCTAAAAATTCATTTCAGCTAATTGGACTTTTTCAAATTGTTTCTTTTTGAGTACTAGGAATATCTGTGCTAAAACAACCGATGCGAGGAATAACAAAAGACCTTGAGCACGTAACGGATCCTGAAGTACTATTTCCGCATCTCCCTGACCAAAACCACCTACATTAGGATTATTAGTTAATGGTTGATCAATCTTAATTAATTCACCTTCCGAAATAATGAGTTCTGGTCCTGGGGGTACAATATCAACCACCGGACGGCTGTCCAATGTATTTTCAATCGTTATTTCATACCCACCTTTCTCTCTACGTAATATTTTGCTTACCTTACCCGTGGCTGAAGCATTATAAACCGTATTGTTGCTTTTGCTCCCATCGGGATAAATTTGTCCTCTTCCCCTATTGCCACCCACATATATAGGATATTTCAAAAAATAAGCTTCTTTATTAGTAGCAGGGTCTGGTGAAAGAATGGGAAACACAATCTCACTGTATTTTCCACCCGGAACAGGACCTATTACCAGAATGTTTTTTCTATCAGGACGATAAGTCTGAAAATAAAGATTACCCATTTTTTCTTTAATCTCGGGGGGAATACGATCAGGAGGAGCTAATTCAAATCCTTCAGGTAAGATAAGAACAGCTCCCACGTTCAAAGCCCCTTTCTTACCATTAGCAAGTACTTGTTTTATTTGCATATCATAAGGGATTTTAACAACTGCCTCAAATACGGTATCCGGGAGTACAGATTGTGGAACTTCGATATCCACAGGTTTTTCAGCTAAGTAACAATTGGCACATACAATACGTCCAGTTGCCTCTCGAGGGTTCTCGTAACTTTGCTGTGCAAAAATTGGATATGCTTCCGGGATAGATGGCCAAGCTATTGTAGTCATTATGATCAAGATCGGAATCGATCGAGTCACCAACTTTATCATCCAATCATAAGTAATTTGTTTCTGCATGGTTCGATTATTTGTTCTAAATATTTCCACGAGTTGGGTGCCTTCAACATCCCAGTTGTTACAATAGCTACCTGTGCCCGCAACTCCGCCATTATAGTAACAATAAAGGTGGAAAATGAAAAGTGTATATATACTTCTATTCTCAATTGATTCGAAACGGAAATAGCCGGCAATTCATTCTGTTCTGGGGTAAAAAAAAAAAATACTATTCTCAAGTAAGACCAATAATAAAAACAACCTTTTTTATTCATTCGTTGTATGATGAGTGGCTACGATCGAAGGAGATATACGATTTGAATGACGGGAAATCCAATGTTTAAAAACTGTATCTGAAATGACTGGAAAGGTTGAAACAAAGCGGGATACTATATGTTTGTTACGAGCGAATCCTAAATGTGATAAAAAAGAATCTATGTATATTTCCCAACCATGAGGCGAATGGAACCCAATACGTGGATCGGTGAATAAAGGAATGGAGAAAGCTTTCATTGTATCACTCAAGCTATAAAATAATTCTTGAATCCAGGGATTGAGAACAGCGAGCCTCTCTCTATCCAGAATGAGCAAGGCACTTAGAGTAGCAAAATAGATTATATCTGTTAATGGATGCGGAATAGCCTGAATACTCTCTTCATTGTGCATCGTTACTAATTGAATTGTTTTTTCATGAATCTTCATATTGAGATCTTGTGACTGAGCTTTTAGAGAATTTAACATCATTTTATCTAACCGAAGGAGTTCTTCCACTTCCCGGAGCCTCTCTAAGGCTCTCTCTTCCCGGAAAAAATTAGTAAAAATCTGAGATTGGTAAGTATTCCACCAATTTTCAATCCGAGGTTCCAAAAACCATCCTTTTAAGAAGATTGAAATTCCGCAAGGGATAAGTATTGAACATCCAATATATTGTAGAGAGGCTAGTGTTTGATACTTAGCCAATTGGAATTCATGAAGTACTAATGAACTTGACTGACCTATCAACCCTGTTTGGAATCCAGATGAAGTACGAGTTATGGAACGAGGTACAAGACCTATAGATTCATAAGCTACCGTGGTGATTATCGAATCTTTTGACTCCGAGAAGGATAATTTTTTTTCCGAGGTATCCTCCATTTTGGGCAGGGAAGGAAGAAGGGAATAATATCGTTTCCAATTATCTGGATCATTCGGAGTTGCCTCAATCCAAGCTAATTTTCTATTCATTTGTTCGATCTTATTCGGCTCTCTCCTAAATAAGTCACTTGAAACAATATAATTTTTATTTTGAAAGTTCCTATAATCAAAAAATCTTTTTTTTTCAAATGTTTTCTTAATTTTTTTTGAAGCTCTTGGCTCTCGAGAAGTAGAGAGGAAAAATGGAATATTCGACGGGTATGACCAAATATTATAAAGATTTGATTCTGGTAAAATGCAAAACCGTTGATCAACGAAAACCGAATGTGGATCAATAAAAATATAAAATCCTTTTGATATAATCGATCTCAATTTATTCAAAAGATTTAGTGAATGAATGCTAATTTTACATTCTAAAACACTCCAATATATTATGAATACGGAGTTATTTAATTCCGTATTCATATGTGAAACGATAGCTTGCCGAGGGTGTCTCGAATATAAAATCGAACATTTATAGGACAAATAATCTTTTTTGATATGCCGTATTCGCTTGCTAGCTTTATAAGCTCCTTCTAAAGAACGAGAAGGCACATTTGAGAACCACTGAAGAACTTCCGATTTCAAATTCGTGAGTGCTACTTATACTTCGACAAGAGGGAACCGCATAAGAAAGAACTTTTTGAATCCCTAAATTTCATCTTTCTACATTTTTATTATTTGTTATTCAACAACTAAAAAAATATCCTGGGGTTCATTTTCAAGTCTCTCGATCGATACGCGCAAGAAACGAGCCGACTCGGCAGCTTCTTCTTCCATATCTCCCAAGGTTAAGTGTTCATCGGTACGAGTCAAAGGAATATCCTGCTGACCTTTTACTTTCGTGTGGGGAGCACGCCGAGGATAAATACCTTCTTTAACTTCCACTCGTATCGCTTGGATATCTTTCATGGAAAATCGAATACGAATCCGACGATTTTCTCCGGGAAATCCCCAACGAGAAAGATAAACAACTCCTTCTCGTTTGTCAAATCGATTATAACCACTACCTGCATTCCGTGAAATGGTACACCATAAATAGGGGCCGGAGAACGGACCTGCAATACCGTGGAAACACATTACAATCCCTTGTGGGACAAAAAGAATTTGCTGAGATAATAACGAGGAGAGAGGTGTCAGATCCTTACCGAGATAACTTGAGATTCCAACCAGAAAGAATCCCAATGCACCCAACGAGACAATGCGGGCCCGACAAAAATTGCTTATTCTTCGAGACCCTGCTATAGGTTCCACCCGAAGCCATTCGGATTGCCAATTCGTAACAGAGTCTCCTGGATCTTATCTTGCTGAATGTCATGAGACGGAAACAGCGGGAATGATAGGACAAAATAGCAGATTTCAATTTCTTGTTCTAGAGGTCATTCATTTTTCCTCGACTATATATATATATATCGACCAATAAAAAAAGACTTTTCTTATCATATTATTATTATTACAGAGAGATTTTTTTTTAAGAAAAGTCTTTTCGTTTCTTCATACAGGAACTAATATCCGATGTATGCTCTCCCTGAAAGACGGTGGTCCAAATAAATTTGAACTCGTTGCGGATGAAGAAACAAGAAATTCCTCAAATTCGTTCAAAATGTTTTTACCATACTTGTTTGAACAAGAAATAAAGACATTCTTTCATTCTCAAATCTAGAAAAATATTAAGATTATATTAGATCAAATTTTATACAATCTCGTCCTCCTCAATATATATGAACAAAAGGGCCATTGCAATCGCTGGAAAAACTAAACCTACTAGGGGCACGGAAATGGAATGTGAGTAAGAAGCTGCTGTCGTAAAAAAATCACCTTAAATAATATATATATATATTTTTTTTTGTAGGAATGAATAGGGAAACTAATTATAACTCTCTCGTGAGAGAGATTTATGAAAAATTATGTTTCTTCTCTATTGAAGATTTTGATTAATAATTCTCTGGAAAATTATTCTTGATTCAATATTTTTTTTTTATCAAATCCAAATTGAGTTAAATATCTTCCCATTAGAATATTAACACTTAAATAAGATTGTATTAGTGTTATAATCTCTTCGTATACGAAGAGATTATAACACTTAAGTGGTGAAAGAATGGAATAAAAACTGATTTGATAAGTAAAAAATCTTTGGATGTGGATCAACTTATGATAGGGGATGAAAAACAGCAGTGGATCGAAGAAAAGACAGAACGTAATAATTATCTAGAATAATAATTATTACGTTCTTTACAGGGAGCTGAATCATAACCATAACATAAGATTTGATTTTTTTACTTGGCAAATTACGTAAAACAATCAATTAAATTAAGCCATGATCAAATAAGATTCAGCTTTAACTGTTAGATATTCTATGGCGTAATGAATGTGGTTTCGATTACTCTTTAAACTGCGAATGCAACACATACTTTAGGTCCGGCAATAAATAATGAATGGAATAATATCTCCCAACATACCGAAACTCGCGGTAGTTTATGTAAGAATTACTATAATAAATTTTTCTATGCTTGATGAATATATGGAGCAGGAGGAATCTTAGCCGTTTGCGTTGAACTCAAATTTTTTTATTTTCTTATGTACACACTCCCTCACACAATAATTAATGGTATAAATCTTCTGGTAACGTATTTGATAGGGCACCCTTTCACCTACAATGGGGCCCGTCCAAACGACTTCCCATGAGGGTCCCTTTCGATTTACTCATACTCAACTGAATAACATCAGTTGAACCTGTTTGTTTTTAATAAAAAGTGATACGATTCTTATAAGAATCTCTATCATAGAATCTAATAAAACATCGAGTCATCATGTTTTTGAGATGCCGGGTGCCACGATCAAATGAAGGTTCAATTCTTTCTCTTTCTGTACCACTCATTCCCGGATGATTATCCGTGTTCTTCACGAATGATGATGCGTGCGTCTATTTTGTCTCGAGTCGTTTGAAGCATTTTTGTTCTTACGACTGTCACACAAAATCCGTGATCCTCTATTAATAGTTTCAACTTCTATATAGTTTTTGTCTATATTCATATTTGTATCATCTTCTTTTTCATAAATTTTGATAGTTATAGAGTTTATAATTGATTCATCTAATCTGCGCTTATTTTCAAACCAATTTTTTGAAGACTCTCCAACAATAAAAAAATATATATATATAAATATATATATATTCACACTCTGCAAGTTTTTCTATCTCTCCCATTAAAAAGCTCGACTATACAAATTCAAAATTCTAATATTCTGATCTAATAGAAAAATAGGATTTTGCATTATTAATCCGAGATAGAATGATTCGATACAAAAACGTAATTATTATTAAATTGGATGCTTGCTTGAATGGTAATCACTTATCTTTTATGATTGATGGTACGATAGAACCTTTCCCGGTTATCCAATGGAATTCATTCAGATTGGAAAAACTATGATTTTTTGGTTAGAAAAAAAATTCTATGTTCCAATATTGAATATAGAAATAGTATATACATATTCTTTTTCGGTGGGCTAGAAGGGGTTTGAACCCTTGACTTCATGGTTCAGAACCATGGGCTCGGATCCACGAGCTGCAAACCCTATTGAAATGGGATGGAATCTTGACTGAAAAACTCAGTTTTTTAGTGATTCCCCTAAGATAAGATTCGGTTATTTTTTTTTTTATCCTTTAACTTTAAAGAGGAAGAATATGTTTTTCTATTTTTCTTTCACCTTAATCTCTTTCCAAAGATTAGTAGGGTGAAAGAAAAATGAATCAACTAGTGAAACTAACTAAATTACAGTGTGTCAATCGTCTCAAATTCAAACTTGATTTCTTTCCATACTTCGCAAGCAGCAGCTAGTTCAGGACTCCATTTACAAGCTTCGCGAATAATCTCATTACCTTCACGAGCAAGATCACGTCCTTCGTTACGAGCTTGTACACAAGCTTCTGAAGCAACTCGGTTAGCTACTGCACCTGGTGCATTCCCCCAGGGGTGTCCCAAAGTTCCACCACCAAATTGTAATACAGAATCATCTCCAAAGATTTCGGTCAGAGCGGGCATATGCCAAACGTGAATACCCCCTGAAGCTACAGGCAAAACACCAGGCATAGATACCCAATCTTGGGTAAAATAAATACCACGACTTCGGTCTTTTTCAATGTAGTCGTCACGAAGTAGATCAACAAAACCTAAAGTTACTTCACGTTCCCCTTCAAGTTTACCCACCACAGTACCGGAGTGAATGTGATCCCCACCGGACATACGCAATGCTTTAGCTAATACACGGAAGTGAATACCATGGTTTCTCTGTCTGTCAATAACAGCATGCATTGCACGGTGAATGTGAAGGAGTAGACCATTGTCCCGACAATAATGGGCTAAACTAGTATTTGCAGTAAAACCTCCTGTCAAATAGTCATGCATGACAATAGGCGCTCCCAATTCTCTAGCGAATACCGCCCTTTTCATCATTTCCTCACATGTACCTGCGGTAGCATTCAGGTAATGACCCTTAATCTCACCCGTTTCCGCTTGAGATTTATTAAGAGCTTCTGCTACGAATAAGAAACGGTCTCTCCAACGCATAAACGGTTGAGAATTTACGTTTTCATCATCTTTAGTAAAATCAAGTCCACCACGAAGACATTCATACACTGCTCTACCGTAGTTTTTAGCGGATAAACCTAATTTCGGTTTAATAGTACATCCCAATAAAGGACGACCATATTTGTTCAATTTATCTCTTTCAACTTGGATACCGTGAGGTGGACCTTGGAAGGTTTTGGAATATGCAGGAGGAATTCGCAAATCTTCCAAACGTAGAGCTCGTAAGGCTTTAAATCCAAATACATTACCTACAATGGAAGTGAACATGTTAGTAACAGAACCTTCCTCGAACAGATCCAAAGGATAAGCTACATAGGCAATATATTGATTTTCTTCTCCAGCAACGGGTTCGATGTCATAGCATCGACCTTTGTAACGATCAAGGCTAGTAAGTCCATCGGTCCAGACAGTGGTCCATGTACCGGTGGAAGATTCAGCAGCTACTGCGGCTCCTGCTTCCTCAGGTGGTACTCCGGGTTGGGGAGTCATTCGGAATGCTGCCAGAATATCGGTGTCTTTGGTCTTATAATCAGGAGTATAATAATTTAATCTGTAATCTTTAACGCCAGCTTTGAATCCAACACTCGCTTTAGTCTCCGTTTGTGGTGACGTGGGTCCCTCCCTACAATTCAATTGATAACTCTTGCAAGGATAAGGTCTGCTCGACAAATACTCAAAATTTTTGCAAGACGATGAATAGAATATCCGTCCTACTATACTTGCCTATCTTCGGGCGGAGATACTTCCCCGATGGTGAAACACTACCATTGTATATTATTCTTGATATGTGATGCAACCTAGTTGCTTTAATATTAGTGAGATCTTAGTATTAGTAAGTCTTTTTTTTTTTTTATTCTTCGCACAAAGCTGAAACATTTGTTTCCAAACAAATATTTGCGTAGATATCAATTACTTTTTGAGGAGAGAGAATGAAAGGAGAATCCTTTCTGCACCACTTACACCAACGATATACCCCCGGAAACAAGGGATAATGCCCAATTAATTTATTATTCATAACCTGGAAGAAAATACTTTTGATATAGGAGGTACAGATTCTGTTCAAGGTTCTTCCTGAGTCTTACCCAGATTGACCCGGAACCTCTTAAGTGTTAAACTGGTTGGTTGATGAGAATAGAAATAAATTAAAGTATTCAATTTTCAAATGAGAAAAAAAAAAAAAAAGAAAAGAGCTAATTAGTATTCATGATCGAAATTCCCATTCTACATAGAATTCCGCGAAAGTCCTTCATTTTCACCTAAGAATAGAATAGAATAGAAAGAACTCTCTTACACATATTGGGAGTATGAGCTAGAATAGAAATTGACTAATTTATATTGAATGTGAATAGGTAAGGCGAGATGTAAGTGTAACTTTATTCATTCATTATTAACCGAACCGATCGACTTGATACCAAGGATCTTTATCAGTAAAATCAGCAAAAAAATTTAATACTATTGGAATCTCATGAAAAAAAATCCTCTTGCTCTTGGGGTTTCCGCACTTGTTGACAGGAATGTAGGACACATTACTCAGATTATTGGTCCAGTCTTAGATGTGGTTTTTCCTCCAGGTAAGATGCCCAATATTTATAACCCTTCAATAGTCAAAGGCCGAAATCCGGCTGGTCAAGAGATTTGTGTTACTTGTGAAGTACAACAATTATTGGGAAATAATAAGGTTAGAACTGTAGCTATGAGTGCTACGGATGGTCTAACTAGAGGAATGGAAGTTTTTGACACAGGAGCCCCTCTAAGTGTGCCAGTTGGTGAAGCTACTCTTGGACGAATCTTTAATGTTCTTGGAGAACCCGTCGATAATTCAGGTTCCGTAGATGCTAGCACAACATTTCCTATTCATAGACCTGCTCCAGCCTTTACACAGTTAGATACTAAATTATCAATTTTTGAAACAGGAATTAAAGTAGTAGATCTTTTAGCTCCTTACCGTCGTGGAGGAAAGATTGGATTATTTGGAGGAGCTGGGGTGGGAAAAACAGTACTAATCATGGAACTGATCAACAACATTGCTAAGGCTCATGGAGGTGTATCCGTATTTGCTGGAGTGGGAGAACGTACCCGCGAAGGGAATGACCTCTACATGGAAATGAAAGAATCAAAGGTGATTAATGAACAAAACATTTCAGAGTCAAAAGTAGCCTTAGTTTATGGTCAGATGAATGAATCACCAGGAGCTCGTATGAGAGTTGGTTTAACCGCTCTAACCATGGCCGAATATTTTCGAGATGTTAATAAGCAAGACGTACTTCTATTTATTGACAATATCTTTCGTTTCGTTCAAGCAGGATCTGAAGTTTCTGCTTTATTAGGTAGAATGCCTTCTGCTGTGGGCTACCAACCAACTCTCAGCACAGAAATGGGTACTTTGCAAGAAAGAATTACTTCCACAAAGGAGGGATCTATAACCTCCATCCAGGCAGTTTATGTACCTGCGGACGATTTGACTGACCCTGCCCCTGCTACAACATTTGCACACCTAGATGCTACTACTGTACTATCGAGAGGATTAGCTGCCAAAGGCATTTATCCGGCTGTAGATCCTTTAGATTCAACTTCTACTATGCTTCAACCTTGGATTGTGGGCGAACAACATTACGAAACTGCGCAGGGAGTTAAGCAAACTTTACAACGTTATAAAGAACTTCAAGACATTATAGCTATTCTTGGACTCGATGAATTATCGGAGGAGGATCGTTTAACTGTAGCAAGGGCACGAAAGATCGAACGTTTCTTATCACAACCTTTTTTTGTAGCAGAGGTCTTTACTGGTTCTCCGGGAAAATATGTTACTCTCGTAGAAACGATAAAAGGGTTCCAAATGATCCTTTCCGGAGAATTGGATGGTCTCCCCGAACAAGCTTTTTATTTAGTAGGTAATATTGATGAAGCTACCGCGAAGGCTGCAACCTTACAAGCATTTGGAGAGTGAAGAAAATGACCCTAAATCTTCGTGTAATGGCTCCTAATCGAACTGTCCGGAATTCAGAAGTTCAAGAGATCATTCTATCTACCAACAGTGGTCAAATTGGCGTATTACCTAATCACGCTCCACTTCTTACAGCTTTGGATATAGGAATTATGAAAGTACGTCTCAATGGGCAATGGTCTACTATGGCGTTAATGGGCGGGTTTGCTATGATGGACAATAATCAAATAACTATATTGGTAAATGAGGCGGAAGAAGCTACAGAGATCGATCCTGAAGAGGCTCGAGAGGCTTTCCAAAAAGCTCAGACTGACCTGGCTCAGGTTGAAGGTAGAAAACAAACTATTGAGGCTAATTTGGCGTCCAAAAGAGCTAAAGCACGGTTAGAAGCTATCAATACTACTTTTTCTTCTGCTTCTAATTAAACTACTCTTTAGTAAGTTTAAACTATTTTTTAGTAAGTAACGGAGAGAAATGGATTTCCAAAAACAAAACCTTTCTCTTTTTACTAAAAATTACTTTTTTACTAAGAGATTGATTATTAAAACTTATTAGGTGCTATTGATCCTTCAATAGAATCTAATAAGTTTTACCTACTATTGGATTTGAACCAATGACTCTCGCCGTATGAAAGCGATACTCTAACCGCTGAGTTAAGTAGGTCATCTTCATTGTAACCATTGTTGCACTTATAAGCAACACGGTTTTGGCAATAATCCAATAAGATTTGTTAAAGCATTTTATATGATGCAATATCCACCTTGACAGAAGTTAATAGATAAAGTTATTATCTGAATGGAAGAAAAGGGCTATAGCTCAGCGGTAGAGCGCCTCGTTTACACGTGCGCCAATGCCTCTCAAAAAATGTTTATCGATTCATTCGATTCACATAAGAGATCTTATGTGAAATATCTATGTCTTACTCCATCGATCCAGGAGAACAGTAGCATGACAAAAAATTGGGATTGAAGTTTATCACTTAGATTCACAATTTAGTTAATGTTGATATGGTAAAATCCTATTTTATTCAATGCTAAGCATGATGGGGACAATACGAGGACCCCAAGATATTCTATTTTCGTTCTATGAACTTAAAGGTGTATAGAGTCTCATACTCTTTCCTCGAACAATAGAAACTCTTTTTGAGTAAATCAAATCCATGCTGGGAAATCAGGCAGACCCACGTCAACATGATAAACTTTTTGAAAGACTTTGGGATTGCTTTGGGAAATTTCTTTAAGCACACGGAGCCATCCTGTTATCTCTTTTTGGAAGAAGAAAGGATGGCAGACCAACTAATCCCTTCCTTGGTTGATGGAAGAGCCCAATGCGAGAAAGATGCATGTTGGGTTCCAAAAGCAGTTCAAAGCATATTCTCTAGGAAGAACAAGATTGAGCTGTTTCACCGAGAATGTCTACGGTTCGAATCCGTATAGCCCTACACCCTCTCTCCACTAGGTTCGGTATGGTACCTATAACCCATTATGTAAATGGTAATTCTTCCCGACCTCCAACCCAATTATTTCACAGTTATAGAAATTTCTATAAATTTAAATTAATAGGAATTTCTAGTTGGGGAGAAGGAAAGGAGAGAATCGTTAGAAATACCGAAGCAGTTTTTCCTTCTCCATCAAATTTGATCCGAGGTATTTTTTTTTTTTTCTCGGGTAATGAATAATAGGATAATAAGACTCTCTTTGTTCTAAAAGACTTAAATCAATCAAAGATTTGGTTTTTCGGTAAGGATAAGGAATATTAGATTATTTCTCAATGATCTTTACAGTATAAATCATAGCCATTTTTGAATCGAATGGTTGTGGCCGAGTCGCGTGGTTAACCAATAAAAGAAGGTATGTATATGAATATCTTTCAACCTTTCTCTATTCTTCCCCAATGTTAAAACCTCATGATGAATATAATATGTCGAAGAAGCAGCTTAACAGGTACGTATAGGGAAATGTCCTGCCAACATCACTGATCCCGTTGTTCATTCCATTCAGCGCCAAAAGCTCTTGGAAAGGCAAATTTGCGCAATACCGGATCGTTACCACACAAAAAAAAAGTTGCCTCTTCATTTATTTCATTAATTGTTCGGTATGGTAAGTTGCGAAACAATTACACTTGCGCGGGGCGCCGTCAAGAATATCACAAAGATACACATAGGTCAGGTAAACTATTGAAGTAAATGAAAATTAAATAAATAGATTGATCGATAGAATTTTCGTATTCGCTGCATGGTCCCACTCGATTAATGATCAATAAAATTTAAACAAGGGGATATATATATAATATATATGTATAGTAAATACTCCGTTTATTCATTCTTCGATAGGGATTCAATCGATAGAATCGACAATCCCATATAGTTCTATTTCACGGGAGTGTGTTCATGTTCTCAATCCCGAAATACAATTTTTTCTTGCTATTTTTACCAATAGCTAGCCTGATTCCCCTGGTAGCTTTTCCAATTTCCGGTGCTTTAGCACCTGTTAGTAAAGGACCAGAAAAGTTTATTAGTTACGAATCAGGTATAGAACCTATGGGAGATGCTCGGATCCAATTCCAGATTCGTTATTATATGTTTGCTCTAGTTTTTGTTATTTTTGATGTTGAAACAGTTTTCCTTTATCCATGGGCTATGAGTTTTCGCGAATTGGGTATACCTGCTTTCATCGAAGCTTTAATTTTTGTTATTATTCTAATCGTTGGTTTGGTTTATGCATGGCGGAGAGGAGCATTGGAATGGTCTTAAACTACAAATATTTTAGCTGTGAAAATAAGATTGATAATTTTATAAAGCCAGTGATAAATTCAATAGATTCATCTTTACTTGATCGGACAACTCCAAATTCGATTGTCTTAACTACTTTTAATGATCTTTCGAATTGGGCTAGGCTTTCCAGTTTATGGCCACTTCTCTATGGTACCAGTTGTTGTTTTATCGAATTCGCCTCGTTAATTGGTTCACGATTTGATTTCGATCGCTATGGTCTGGTGCCAAGATCCAGTCCCAGACAAGCTGACCTCATAATAACGGCTGGCACCGTGACCATGAAAATGGCTCCTTCTTTAGTAAGGTTGTATGAACAAATGCCCGAGCCCAAATATGTAATTGCTATGGGAGCATGTACCATTACGGGAGGTATGTTTAGTACAGATTCTTACAGCACTGTTCGCGGAGTAGATAAATTAATTCCCGTAGATGTTTATTTACCGGGTTGCCCACCAAAACCAGAGGCTATTATAGATGCTATAGTTAAACTTCGTAAAAGGGTAGCTCGGGAAACGCATGAATATGAAACTAAGCTTGAACAAGGAAATAGATTCTTTACTTTAGATCATCAGTTTGAATTTATATCCAATATTCGTACTGGGGAATATAATCAACGGTTACTTCGTCAGTTTCCCGAAACTCAATTGGACCCTTTTTCAGAAATACCTCCCGAAACAACTGGAATACAAGAGTTAAGTATCTTTCCAAGGATTAATGAATAAGAGAGGGATCTGATACGAAAGAACGAGCCATCAAAATTTTTACTTTAATTAATATGTTGGATTTTTCTACAAATACTTCTACAGATAATGAAATGTAGGGCCGCTTATCAGCTTGGCTAACCAAACATAGGTTAGCTCATAGGTCCTTGGGTTTCGATTACCAAGGCATAGAGACTTTACAAATAAAATCCGAGGATTGGCCTTCTGTAGCTGTCGCTTTATACGTTTATGGTTTCAATTATCTTCGTTCTCAGTGCGCTTATGATGTGGCTCCAGGGGGGCTATTGGCTAGTGTATATCACCTAACGAGAGTACAAGATGATGCAGATCAACCCGAAGAATTATGTATAAAAGTTTTTATTTCGAGAGAAGACCCTAGAATTCCCTCTGTCTTCTGGATCTGGAAAAGTGCCGATTTCCAGGAACGGGAATCGTATGATATGCTGGGAATTATTTATGAAAGTCATCCACGTCTTGAACGTATATTGATGCCTGATACCTGGATTGGTTGGCCTTTACGCAAGGATTATATTGTGCCTGATTTTTACGAGCTACAGGATTCTTTTTAGATAGAAATAATAAAGATTTTTGCAATGACTATTCTTCCGATTAATAATATCTTATTGTTTCTTAAATAGGATTATTTGAAGATCAGGAGGTTCTTGCTAGTAGCACGGCATGGTCCCATCCACTTGCAACAACAAAGACCTCCCTTCTTATATTATATAAAGAGGATCTTGATTCATTTATGCATGATCAAAGATCACGCATTTTATGCAAAAAATAATATAATATTTGACATATATTCATTCCGAAAAAAGATTCAATAAAAACCTTATTTTTCCAATTGATCCCCAAGAAAAGGCGTTGAGATGGGATAGAGACACACTGGGACTAGGAAGGAACGAAACATACGTACCGATGGATCCCTTCCCCATTAAAAAAAAATGATCATACCTTCATGGTAGTGAAATTATCACTATTTCTAGTATGCCAGGAACCAGATTTGAACTGGTGACACGAGGATTTTCAGTCCTCTGCTCTACCGACTGAGCTATCCCGGCTCCACCTTTCCCCACCCTTCCGTCCGAAAGCTCATTTGTAACCAAGTGAATGAATCTTAAATCCCAACCTTAATCGGTTGGGGATTTTTATGCTCAAACCCCCCAAAAAATCTTATCTATTATAGAGGGTGGGGAATTATAGTATAGATGGAAAAAGTAACTGATAAACAAATCTTTAATGGTTCGGTATAAGTTACTCTTCATCTACTCTCCATCATATTATTATTATTACATAAAATGTACTTTAATTGCAATCTTTTATTACACAAAATAGACTTTAATCGCAATCTTTTTAAACTTGTTTTTCAAATAAAAAGGGTTCGCCGGTTGGTTCTCGGTCGCCTCCTTATCCCATTCCGAATCCCATTATGAAATGAAAAATTTGATACTGTTCAACTTTCTTTGTTGGCTATTCCCTACTATAGCTGTGGGAATTTTTTCCACCGAAAGTATTAAATCCCAATATTGAATTGGATTTTTAATTTGGAATAAATCAAACTTTCTCTGAGGATAGAGGGACTTGAACCCTCACGGCCTATAAAGCCAACGGATTTTCTCCTTACTACAATTCACATTGTTGCTGATATTAGCATGTAAAATCGGACTCTATCTTTAACCTCGTCCAATCATCCACTATAAGATTGATCCGTTAGATATTAGATAATAGATATCTTTTAGAAAAATAAATATATTGAATGATGAATGACCCTCGAATTTTAAATCAACTTAAGCATCTTATTATTGATCAAACAATAACATGATCTGAGTATGATCTATGATAGTATCTTTCACTTCTTCCTCTTCAGGAATAGATGAAACATTATATCATATAATTCATATCTATATGATTTATTTCATAGATACGGTATTGAGGATCACTCGTTGGGATAGCTTCCATCGAGTCTCTGCACCTATCCCGTTCGTTCATGAAATGAAACAACGGAATTTGGCTCAGGATTGCCTATTGTTTCCACCGAGGTTTCCCTGAATCTGAAAGCTATCACTTAGTAAGTTCCTATACTAAGGCTCAATCCAATCAAGTCCGCAGCGTCTACCAATTCCGCCATACCCTCCTCCGTTCCGAAAGAATAAGAATGAAGCATATTCTATTCCATGTTTTATTTCTGTAGTTTCACCAAAACCTATTTATTGAACTATAAAGAAAAACATATCTTTCTATTCTATGTTTAATATTATTTACCATGACCAGAAATAATTATAGCCTTTTTCCAGTTTTCATGCAATGTTCGTTCCTACCCGAATCGAAAAAATAAAGATTTTTTTTATCCATATCAATTCAGATTTTATCATTGTCACAATTCTTTATATTCAGTTATGCTTAAATACAATCTGTGTTATTGAATTTGAAATACAATCTGTATTATTGAATTTGAATACAACCTATATCATTCGTTGAATTATGGAGGTTAAATAGCTTTTTATTATGGATATTATTTAAAAGTGTTTGTTCCTTTCTTTATAAAAACATAGCGTAATTCTTTTCTTTTTAATAAAGCCTGCTTAGCTCAGAGGTTAGAGTACCGCACTTGTAATATAATGGTCATCGGTTTGATTGACTCCGATAGCTGGCTCCTCCTTTGTCATTTCTCCCCGTCTCTCTCATTATTATAATTATTATAATTATTCGGAAAAATAAAAGAATGGGGATGATTATTCATTTCTTTCCATTTGTTTGTTTATTGAATCTCTGTTAAGATATTCTCTAGATATGAGAGAGATCGATAATTGGATATGAAAAGAATAATTAGGGAATCGAGGAGAAACAAATTGGAATAATCTCTAATGAAAAGATTTGATTCTTTCCGGGAAAAAAAAAAAAAGAAAGATTTCTTCAGATTAAACATTTGTTTCATCACCGGATAGTTTATGTATGCTATCACCCTTTCATCAATTTTTCTTGCAAAACAAGGAGTTCCTACGTCCCGTTACCGAGGACCCCGCGTAAAAATAATACGCCGTCTGGGGAGGTTACCAGGGCCAACTCAGAAAACGCACAAAAAAAAGCCTGATTTTATTAACAGATCTACTTCTAGTAAAAAAGCCTCTAAATATCGTGTTCGTTTGGAGGAGAAACAGAAGTTGCGTTTTCATTACGGATTAACCGAGCGACAATTACTTGAATATGTTCGTATTGCTAGGGGAGCCAAGGGCTCAACAGGCCAAGTATCATTACAATCACTCGAAATGCGTTCAGATAATATCATTCTTGGATTGGGTATGGCTCCTACCATTCCCGGAGCAAGACAAATGGTTAACCATAAACATATTCTGGTCAATTCTTGTACAATAAACATACCAAGTTATCGTTGCAAACCCAAAGATATTATTACTATGAGGAATCGGCCAAAATCTCAAGCTATGATTACAAGAAATAGAGATTCCTCTCGTAAATATAAAAAACCGAATCATTCGACTTTCCATTCATCACAAAATATAGGATTAGTTAATCAGATAATAGATCGTGAATGGATTGATTCAAAAATTAAGGAATTGCTAGTTGTGGAATATCATTCTCGTCAAGCTTAAAAAAAAGAAAAAAAATGCTTGATGTTTTTATAGGTTTTTATAGAGAATATTCGGGTTTCCAATGGTAATTCTTCAGATAGAAAAAATTGCTTTATGGGGATTCGGATCTCTTTTTATTGCTCCCATACCATATGTTTTGTTTGTTCTACCACGAATCAATTACTAATCAAAGTTCCATTATCTGCTATATATTATGGATCGAATTAGAGATATTCCTGCATAGTTATTCTATCCAAATAATGATATAAAACACAATTCAAAAAGATTTTTGTATTATTAATAAATAATGTATCTCAAAGAATCGAGGTGTGAATACGGAAAGAGAGGGATTCGAACCCTCGGTAAGCGAAAGCCTACATAGCATTTCCAATGCTACACCTTAAACCACTCGGCCATCTTTCCTTTTCCTATGGTACTTCTCCAGTTTAATCCATATCTTTATAAGATAACAAGATCCTTTTAGTAATTGTTATTATTGGGGTAGAATCAGTTCTATTCTATTTTGTCCCGATTCCCCGGAACAAGGTAAAAACGAAAGAATTTTAAATTTCAAGAAACATCTGAAAAGACGAATAACCCCTCCTAAATATCAATGATACATTTCAAAAATTTAACCTCTTCGGAACTTAGATCTCTAAAAAACAAAAGCAGATTCTATTTGATATTATATGTATATGTATGTGTCATTATTAATAATGACACATATATATTATTCTTTTTATTCCTTCCTAGTTCCCCAGCCCGTCTAGTAAAAAGAAGGAACATGATTATTCGAGGATCATCACAAATACTGAAAACAATAAATTTGTGATAGAGTTGTACAAAAAAAGGTTATTTATATTGATGATTCTACCTTTCAGTCAGAATTGCTTATGAACTAATGAAATTAAATTTGAATTTTAGAATTCTTTGCTTTCTCCGGAAAAGAATCTTTTTCTGGTTATTGAATAATGATTCGAGAATCTTTCGTAAGGGGATTGGATTGAGATGCCTTTACACACTCACTCCCAATCTCGAGTAAAATAAAAAGATGTTAATGATTTTTCATAATATAATGAAAGCTCATTTATGGATCTATCCTCAAAAAAAAATGGTGAAAGATTAACGGAATTATAACTGACTATGCCTAGATCCCAGAGAAACGATAATTTTATTGATAAGACTTCTACAATTGTAGCAGATATTCTGTTGCGGGTAATTCCAACTACCCGAAGGGAAAAAGAAGCATCTACTTATTACAGAGATGGTGTGATTCGATTCTTGATTCCGGGAACATATGAAACTTACGCTTAGTGAAGGTGAGTTTCAGGAATATAATGAGACAATTCCTTCCACCGTGTATCCTCGGTTGATGCAGCCCTAGATACTTCAATTTCCTATGAATTATGGTATTGAGCAAGGGGTTGAACCCATGAAAAAAAAAAAAAAAAAAAATAGACTTTGAAAAAGAAAGTAAGTTTTTATTCCATGGACATGCATAGGGGAGAAGCACTACGTGTAGGAATCGGCAACACAAAGGCTTCGTTATAGTTCATACAAATTATCCGCTTTCCGAAGCTGATAAAGAATTTGTGGTTGGGACAACGAACTTCCATCTCGTTTGTATTCTGGATACCCATATAACCATCGAAGGTTGCCGAAGTAGCGAACCCCTGGAAAATACGAAGCGTTGAGAACGAAGAAATTGTTAAAGTTTATATTTCTAACAACAGAAATTAATCCTTGCAAGAAGGATGGCTAGAGATAAATTATGGAGACACTAGCCCCTGCCAGTTTATGATGTTGGGTAAGAATCTTTTTGATTCTATAGAGCATTCCCCTTCTTGTACACCATACAGGAGAAGCCGTACGAGGTGAAAATCTCACGTACGGTTTTGAAGCGGGGCTCAGTTTCCTCGAGCAACCGTAACGAATGTCAGCTCAATCTGAAGGAGAATATGCGGAAGCCTTACAAAATTATTACGAAGCCATGCGCCTAGAAATTGATCCTTATGATCGAAGTTACATACCGTATAATATAGGGCTTATTCACACAAGTAATGGAGAACATACGAGGGCTTTAGAATATTATTTCCAAGCATTAGAACGAAATCCATCCTTGCCACAAGCTTTCAATAATATGGCTGTGATCTGTCATTACGTGCGACTATCTATACTACAGAATTTGCTGGTTGAGAACTACCGGGAATGAACAAAGGGTGGTTTCTACATATTCACTATTATTAAGTAATAGTTTTTATTAGCTGTAGAAAGGAAATCCTCATGGAAGCCCGGACATGGGGAAATGAATGAAGCCTATACTATATGCTCTACGGATAAGATGATTCAATTGATAAAGAAAGCGCCGCAAAGATCGATTATCGGAAGCTTGGGCTGATACGACAGAATCCGCTTACTTACAAAAAAGTATAGTATAAAATCAACTTGTGTAATAGAGCCGATTTAATGAGCGAGCAGCGGTGTAGCATCGAATCCTAAGGAAAAAAAAAAAACACTTTTCAATAAATTAAAATTTTCGATCGAGTATTAAAAAAAAAAGAATCTTTTGGAGTAAGATAGTTACCATTCGAAAAAAAAAATTACATCTCTAAAAAAAAAAAAGAGAGAGATGTTTTTTGGATTCAATTCCCGTTCTTGGTAGGAGAAGGGATAAGATTTGGTTCCCCTGTTCGGGGTTCAATCCCAAACATACTTCACCAACTATTCCGGCTTCTTTTTTGAGTACATAAATCCATAGCATAGTTTGCAAATAAATTTTCTTTGATTTATTTCATCATTTATGTTATGTATGTACGTAAAAGGGAAACTGAATAATATTTGATGGAGCCGTATGAGGTAGGAAACCCTCAAGTACGGTTCTAAGGGAGGGAACCTTTTTGGAGTTGACTGACCTATCCCGACCGAGGAGAGCAAGCCATTCAGCAAGGGGATTTTGAGACTTCCGAAGCTTGGTTCGACAAAGCTGCTGATTACTGGGAACAAGCTATATCACTTGCTCCAAGTAATTACATTGAAGCACAGAATTGGTTGAAAATTGCAGGACGTCTTAAAGATTCATAACATACATTTATAATTGATCCTTCCATATTCTCGGCTTTTTATATTATATGGGATTTGGAGGAACGGTTATAATTGTATCCCATCTAGTAGTCGAATTAGATTCTTTTTTTTTTTTTATTATTCCCTCCCTTTATAGTCTCTTCCTTTACAACCCTTTCGTTGTAGGAATAAATTAAGCATTCATAGAAAAAGTAAGATTATCTATGTATGCTTAATAGGTTCCTATTCGGAGGAATGAGAAGAAATCTAACAAAAGATAGAAACGTTTTCAACCATTTCATTTATGGATAACCAACCATATTTGGTCATTATTGTGGAATAACCAATCATTATCGGATGATACATTATGTATACATAATATATTTACGTCTTTTCCGTATCATATTACGATATATTCATATTTATTGTTTGCTTTACGAGATACAAGCTAGGCTGTATACATTGTATATGCATATAAAATGTAGGCTGGGTAAAGACTTATCAAAACTGATCTTATATAATGATATAGTTATTGTAATAATACAATTGTGAGCTAAAGAAGAACTCAATCAAATAGTGGTCCATTAAGCACCTTCGAGGTGTGTCATAATAAAATTGAATACCTGCCCTAGGTAGCTTCTGTATCATAGTCGTCCCAGTTATAAACCGGTAAAGGAAAAAAGTTTGGAGAATCTATAGCTTTCAGAAGTTCACCAATTACTCTTGGCGGGTTTCCCCCGTGTCCTATCCGGAAAGAGGAGAACTTCGATGACTATCCGTTCACCGGAACCAGAAGTCAAAATTACGGTAGAAAGGGATCCTGTAAAAACCTCTTTTGAGAAATGGGCTAAACCTGGGCATTTCTTAAAGACTCTGGCTAAGGGCCCTAATACTACCACTTGGATTTGGAACCTACATGCCGATGCTCATGATTTTGACAGTCATACCAATGATTTGGAAGATATTTCTCGCAAAGTCTTTAGTGCTCACTTTGGGCAATTAGCCATCATTCTCGTTTGGCTAAGCGGTATGTACTTCCATGGGGCTCGTTTCTCCAATTATGAAGCGTGGCTTAGTGATCCTACTCACATTAAACCTAGTGCTCAGGTTGTTTGGCCAATAGTGGGTCAGGAGATTCTAAATGGAGATGTAGGTGGAGGTTTTCGGGGAATACAAATAACCTCTGGCTTTTTCCAACTTTGGCGAGCCTCTGGAATAACTAGTGAATTACAACTGTACTCTACTGCAATAGGTGGATTGGTTCTCGCAGCGTTAATGCTCTTTGCTGGTTGGTTTCACTACCACAAAGCTGCTCCCAAATTGACCTGGTTCCAAGATGTAGAATCTATGTTGAATCATCATCTGGCAGGACTCTTAGGATTAGGTTCTCTATCCTGGGCAGGACACCAAGTACACGTCTCTCTACCTATTAACCAACTTTTAGACGCTGGAGTAGATGCTAAAGAAATCCCTCTTCCTCATGAATTCATTCTAAATCGTGATCTTTTAGCTCAACTTTATCCAAGTTTCGCTAAAGGGCTAACCCCATTCTTTACCCTAAATTGGTCAGAATATTCGGATTTTTTAACTTTTCGTGGAGGACTAAATCCAATAACGGGGGGGTTGTGGCTGACCGATACTGCCCATCATCATTTAGCTATTGCAGTTGTTTTTCTTATAGCCGGTCATATGTATAGAACTAATTGGGCCATTGGTCATAGCCTGGAGCAGATTCTAGAAGCTCATAAAGGTCCATTTACAGGTGAAGGGCATAAGGGCCTTTATGATATTCTAACCACCTCATGGCATGCTCAATTGGCTCTCAACCTAGCTATGCTAGGTTCTTTAACAATTGTGGTAGCTCATCACATGTATTCCATGCCTCCTTATCCATACCTGGCTACTGACTATGGTACTCAACTTTCTTTGTTCACACATCACATGTGGATTGGTGGATTTCTCATAGTTGGAGCTGCTGCACATGCAGCCATCTTCACGGTAAGGGACTACGATCCAACCACTCAATACAACAATTTATTAGATCGTGTTCTTAGACACCGCGATGCAATAATATCACATCTCAACTGGGCATGTATCTTCCTAGGGTTCCACAGCTTCGGCTTATATATCCATAATGACACCATGAGTGCTTTAGGACGTCCCCAAGACATGTTCTCAGATACTGCTATACAATTACAACCTGTATTTGCCCAATGGGTACAAAATACCCATGCTCTAGCACCTAGTTTAACGGCTCCCAATTCAGCAGCAAGCACCAGCTTAACCTGGGGAGGTGGTGACTTAGTAGCAGTGGGTGGCAAGGTGGCTTTGTTACCAATTCCGTTAGGAACCGCAGACTTTTTGGTACATCACATTCATGCATTTACTATCCATGTAACTGTATTGATCCTACTTAAAGGTGTTTTATTTGCTCGCAGTTCTCGTTTAATACCCGATAAAGCTAATCTTGGTTTTCGTTTTCCCTGCGATGGACCCGGAAGGGGAGGAACGTGTCAAGTATCTGCTTGGGATCATGTTTTCCTAGGTTTATTTTGGATGTATAACTCAATCTCAGTGGTAATATTTCACTTTAGCTGGAAAATGCAATCTGATGTTTGGGGTAGTATAAGTGACCAAGGGATAGTGACTCATATTACAGGAGGAAACTTTGCACAAAGTTCAATTACCATTAATGGATGGCTTCGCGACTTTTTATGGGCACAGGCCTCTCAAGTAATCCAATCCTATGGTTCCTCGTCATCTGCATATGGTCTTCTATTCTTGGGTGCTCACTTTGTCTGGGCTTTCAGTCTAATGTTCTTATTTAGTGGTCGTGGATACTGGCAAGAACTCATCGAATCTATCGTTTGGGCTCACAACAAATTAAAAGTTGCTCCTGCTATCCAGCCTAGAGCCTTAAGCATTGTACAAGGCCGTGCTGTGGGGGTAGCTCATTACCTCCTGGGTGGAATTGCCACGACATGGGCATTCTTCCTAGCAAGAATCATTGCAGTAGGATAATGGCTAGGAGGATCCGAAAAGCATTACGGCATCAAGATTTCCGAAATTCAGTCGGGGCCTATCCCAAGACCCAACTACTCGTCGTATTTGGTTCGGTATTGCTACCGCACATGACTTCGAGAGCCATGATGATATTACTGAAGAGCGTCTTTACCAAAAAATTTTTGCTTCTCACTTTGGTCAGTTAGCAATAATCTTCTTGTGGACCTCCGGTAATTTATTCCATGTAGCTTGGCAAGGTAATTTCGAAGCATGGGTACAAGATCCTTTACATACAAGACCTATTGCTCATACAATATGGGACCCTCATTTCGGTCAACCAGCTGTAGAAGCGTTTACTCGAGGAGGGGCTCCAGGCTCAGTAAATATTGCTTATTCCGGCGTTTATCAATGGTGGTACACGATTGGCTTGCGTACTAATCAGGATCTTTATACTGGAGCTCTCTTTTTGCTAATTCTCTCTGCTCTTTTTTTGATAGCGGGTTGGTTGCATTTACAACCTAAATGGAAACCAAGTGTCTCGTGGTTCAAAAATGCTGAATCTCGTCTCAATCATCATTTGTCAGGACTCTTTGGAGTAAGTTCTTTGGCTTGGACGGGGCATCTAGTTCATGTTGCCATTCCCGAATCAAGAGGTGAGCACGTAAGATGGGATAATTTACTGACCGCATTACCACACCCTCAAGGTTTAGGGCCTCTCTTCGCGGGGCAGTGGAGCGTTTATGCTCAAAATGCTGATTCTGGTAGTCATTTATTTGGTACTTCCCAAGGAGCAGGTACTGCTATTCTAACCTTCCTTGGAGGATTTCATCCGCAAACTCAAAGTTTATGGTTGACTGATATGGCTCATCATCATTTAGCTATTGCCTTTGTTTTCCTCGTAGCCGGTCATATGTACAGAACTAACTTTGGAGTTGGGCATAGTATAAAGGAGATTCTAGAAGTACATACTCCTCCGAGAGGCCGATTGGGACGTGGACATAAGGGCCTTTACGACACAATCAATAATTCTCTCCACTTTCAATTAGGTCTTGCTTTAGCTTCTCTGGGAGTTATTACTTCTTTAGTGGCTCAGCATATGTATTCCTTACCTGCTTATGCATTCATAGCACAAGACTTCACTACTCAAGCTGCATTATATACTCATCATCAGTACATTGCTGGGTTTATTATGACGGGTGCGTTTGCTCATGGAGCCATATTCTTTATTAGGGATTACAATCCGGAACAGAATAAGGGTAATGTATTGGCGAGAATGTTGGAACATAAAGAAGCTATCATATCTCATCTAAGTTGGGCTAGTTTATTCCTGGGTTTTCATACCTTGGGACTCTATGTCCATAACGATGTTATGCTTGCTTTTGGTACTCCGGAGAAACAAATCTTGATTGAACCCGTATTCGCTCAATGGATCCAATCCACCCATGGCAAAGCTTTATATGGTTTTGATGTACTCCTATCCTCGGCAAATAGTCCAGCGTTTAATGCTGGTCAAAGCATCTGGTTACCCGGTTGGTTGGATGCTATTAATAATAATAGTAACTCGCTATTTCTAACCATAGGTCCCGGAGATTTTTTGGTTCATCATGCCATTGCTTTGGGTTTACACACAACCACGTTGATCCTAGTAAAAGGTGCTTTAGATGCACGTGGCTCCAAGCTAATGCCAGACAAAAAAGAATTTGGTTATAGTTTTCCATGCGATGGTCCGGGACGAGGTGGGACTTGTGATATTTCAGCTTGGGATGCTTTTTATTTGGCAGTCTTTTGGATGTTAAATACTATTGGATGGGTTACATTCTATTGGCATTGGAAGCATATTACCTTATGGCAGGGAAATGTAGCTCAATTCAACGAATCTTCTACTTATTTAATGGGATGGTTAAGAGATTACTTGTGGTTAAATTCCTCGCAACTTATTAATGGATACAATCCATTTGGTATGAACAGTTTATCCGTTTGGGCATGGATGTTCCTATTTGGGCATCTCGTTTGGGCTACTGGATTCATGTTTCTTATCTCTTGGCGTGGATACTGGCAGGAACTTATTGAGACTCTAGCATGGGCTCATGAACGTACACCTCTAGCTAATTTGGTGCGCTGGAGGGATAAGCCAGTGGCTCTTTCTATTGTTCAAGCAAGATTAGTTGGATTAGCTCATTTTTCTGTGGGTTATATATTTACTTATGCGGCTTTCCTAATTGCTTCTACATCAGGCAAATTTGGCTAGTCATCATCTCTAGTAAGATCAGAATTATTGAATTAAGCCTACCCTTGGATCGGGACTGACTAGACTTAGACTAATGGTAGGCCTAATTCCATTCCACTGAATGAAATAGTTAGGAGTGAAAGAAGAAGTAGAGAAAGAGATGAATCCTCTTTCATTCCAAAATTTGACATAAAAATGTTATTTATTATTAATTGAACCACTATGGCAAGAAAGAGTCTTATCCAGAGGGAGGAAAAGAAGCAAAAGTTGGAACAAAAATACCATTCTATTCGTCAATCTTTAAAAGAGAGGATGAGTAAGGTTTTCTCATTAGATGAAAAATGGGAAATTCATAGAGAATTACAATCCTTACCACGTAATAGTGCACCTACACGCCTTCATCGTCGTTGTTTCCTAACTGGAAGACCTAGAGCTAATTATCGAGACTTTGGTTTATCTAGGCACGTGCTTCGTGAGATGGCTCATGCATGTTTGTTGCCCGGAGTAACAAAATCTAGTTGGTAAAGAAGAAAAAATTCGGAAAGATTGGATATGAATGCAATTGAGAATAATCCCTAAAAGGGAAATTCTTGATGTTCGAATATTATTTGTCCAGTGAATCATGTTTATATATTAATAATATATATATAAATTGCGCGGGGTAGAGCAGCCTGGTAGCTCGCAAGGCTCATAACCTTGAGGTCACGGGTTCAAATCCCGTCTCCGCCAAAACCAAAGTTTTTAGCCTTTTCCAGTTTATGTATGAATCTCTATACCTTTATTTTATTCAAGAATTAAAAAAAAACGAATCTAAGATTATATTAATTCTATATTCCATTTATATCCTTTGGGGGGAATGGGCGGGTAGCGGGAATCGAACCCGCATATTCTCCTTGGCAAGGAGGAATTTTACCATTAAACCATACCCGCAACTGCTTTTATCTCATTCTCCACTATATTAGTAGATTTACTCGTATATAGTCAATTATTGATTAATAATGCAAATTTAAATTACTTATTCTTTATATTGAAAGACGGAACGAATCGGTAATGGAACCCAACCCTCCCCTGGGAAACACTTTAGATTTTGTGCCTCAGTGTTTTAATTCAACCAAGGGAGGGGATGCTGCAACTCAGCCAAAAACTTAGGATATGGAGGAGTTAAGGATACCTACTAAAAAGACTGATCCGATCCGTGGCGAAGCACCCGAAAATACGACATTTTTGTTACTTGACCAACCGTTAGGAGAGGCAGGCACAACAGGCACACCAATTACTGGGAGAAATGAAATCGCGATTAATGCAAACACAGCCAACTGAAAGGCAATAGTCATGGTTGTGGTTTTCCAGGTTCTTAACGAATGAAACGGATTATACCATCTGATCCCTATCTGGCATAGATCTTGAAAACCAAGCCAAATGTATCATATAAACAATTTAATTCGACTATATTTATAATTGAGCCTTATTAACTTCTCCCATCTCCAGATGATGCTTTTTGCATCTCTTTCAAAAGAGAGATATTATATATTATTCACACAATATAAATATTTACTAATAATTATGGTACCGATATTATAGATGCTACCGAAAGAAGTTACATAGAATGGATTTTAGGAGAGATGGCCGAGTGGTTTATGGCTCCGGTCTTGAAAACCGGTATAGTTTCAGCGCTATCGAGGGTTCGAATCCCTCTCTCTCCTTCCGTCGAAGGATCATCGCATTCACGAATCTAGTTATCAATATCAATTGATTTTAAAGCTCGGCTATGAATAGCCGAGCTTTTAGCAGGAACCTGCAAAGACGGTATTTATCACTCGTATTCGGGGAAGCTTTTTCTTAGCTGAGCTGGAATTCCAGCTTACTCATTCCTATTCACTCCTCTAGTTAAGGGGTGTCATAAAAAGGACAGGTTCGGAATCACGGTCAATTCCTTTCTCAAATCCGGCTGCAGCTGCACGAGCTCTTCCTGCATGCCATAAATGACCTACAAAGAAAAAGAATCCTAGAACAAAATGGGAGGTAGCTAACCAACTCCGAGGAGAAACATAGTTCACTGCATTAATTTCAGTAGCTACTCCACCTACGGAATTCAAAGAACCTAAAGGGGCATGAGTCATATATTCCGCCGAGCGTCGTTCCTGCCAAGGCTGTATGTCTTTTTCCAACTTATTTAAATCCAAACCATTAGGACCCCTTAGGGGTTCCAACCATGGAGCACGAAGATCCCAGAAGCGCATCGTTTCTCCCCCAAAAATAATCTCTCCAGTGGGGGAACGCATAAGGTATTTACCTAAACCAGTGGGTCCTTGAGCAGAACCTACGTTAGCTCCAAGGCGTTGGTCTCTAACCAGAAAGGTAAAAGCTTGAGCTTGAGAGGCCTCTGGACCAGTAGGACCATAAAATTCGCTAGGATAAGCTGTATTGTTAAACCAAACGAAGCAACAAGCGATGAAACCAAAGACGGCAAGAGCCCCTAAACTATAAGATAAGTAAGCTTCTCCAGACCATACGAAAGCACGACGAGCCCATGCAAAAGGTTTGGTTAGAATGTGCCAGATTCCACCGAAAATACAAATGGAACCTAACCAAACATGTCCCCCAATTATATCTTCCAAATTGTCTACACTAACAATCCAACCTTCTCCACCGAAAGGTGATTTGAGTAAATAACCGAATATAACACTTGGACTAAGGGTAAGATTTGTTATTTTCCTTACATCTCCACCACCGGGAGCCCAAGTATCATATACGCCCCCAAAATACAAGGCTTTGAACGCTAGAAGGAGAGCACCAACACCTAGCAAGATTAGGTGAATACCTAAAATAGTGGTCATTTTGTTCTTATCTTTCCATACATAACCGAAAAATGGAAAGGATTCTTCTAAAGTTTCGGGTCCGATAAGTGCGTGATAAACACCCCCAAAACCTAAAACTGCGGAAGAGATTAAGTGAAGTACTCCGGATACGAAGTATGGGAAGGTATCTACAACTTCTCCGCCAGGACCTACTCCCCATCCCAAAGTAGCCAGATGGGGAAGTAGAATTAAACCTTGTTCATACATAGGCTTTTCCGGTACGAAATGAGCTACTTCAAATAAGTTCATCGCTCCAGCCCAGAACACAATCAATCCGGCATGAGCCACGTGGGCACCAAGCAATTTACCAGATAAGTTTATAAGTCGGGCATTACCGGCCCACCAAGCAAAGCCAGTGGTTTCTTGATCACGACCGCCTAAAGCCAAGGTTCCATTAAAGAGCGTTTCCACGGGGTAGAACCTCCTCGGGGAATACAAGGTTTTCATGAGGCTGATCCTGGGCCGCCATCCAAGCACGAATACCCTCGTTCAAAAGAATATTTTTGGTGTAGAAAGTTTCAAACTCAGGATCTTCTGCTGCACGGATCTCCTGAGAGACAAAGTCATATGCCCGCAGATTCAAGGCTAGACCAACTACTCCGATAGCACTCATCCATAAACCAGTTACGGGTACGAATAACATGAAGAAATGTAACCAACGTTTGTTGGAGAAAGCAACACCGAAAATTTGGGACCAGAAACGATTAGCGGTAACCATGGAATAAGTCTCTTCAGCTTGAGTTGGGTTAAAAGCACGGAATGTATTTGCACCATCACCATCCTCGAATAGAGTATTTTCCACAGTAGCACCGTGAATAGCACATAGAAGAGCAGCACCCAATACTCCAGCGACTCCCATCATATGAAATGGGTTTAAAGTCCAATTGTGGAAACCCTGGAAAAAAAGGATAAATCGGAAGATAGCTGCTACACCGAAGCTGGGTGCGAAGAACCAACCAGACTGGCCCAATGGATAGATCAGGAATACAGAAACAAAAACAGCAATCGGACCAGAGAATGCAATTGCGTTGTAGGGACGCAATTGTACAGATCGAGCAAGTTCAAATTGGCGCAACATGAAACCTATTAAAGCAAAGGCACCGTGTAGAGCAACGAAGGTCCATAAACCACCCAATTGGCACCAACGAGTAAAGTCTCCCTGTGCTTCAGGACCCCATAATAGCAGCAAAGAGTGTGCTAAACTATCAGCAGGAGTAGAGACTGCGGCAGTCAGAAAGTTACAACCTTCCAAATAAGAACTAGCCAATCCGTGAGTATACCATGAGGTTACAAAGGTTGTACCCGTAAACCATCCACCCAGAGAAAAATAGGCACAGGGAAAAAGCAATAGACCAGACCAACCCACGAATACAAAACGATCTCTCCTTAGCCAGTCGTCCATGTTATCAAATAAACCTTTTTGCTCTTTGGAAAACTTTCCAATGGCTATAGTCATAGCGATTCTCCCATTAAACTATTTCAACCATTTTTGGGCACCTTATCACTATCAAATCATTGAAAGAAAGATATCATATTCGATCATCCACGGACGATCCTTTTTCTTTCTTTGCCCCCTCCAAAGAATTCTCTGATCAATTTTGTAAATGCATCATCATAGTCCATTTGTTGGTTCAAAGCATTCAATATATATAGAATGAATCTTTGTCTGGTCTCGAAACGAACTTAGCAAAGACCTTTTAGAGGGTAGGTAAGCTTTTCTTTTCTCCCTAGTATTTTCTCCCACAAGGATTGATTCCCCTTCCTTTTGATGTCCCTTTAACCCAATATTATTGAAATTCTTTGAATCCCCTTCTTAGATCCGTTTGAGTAATAGAAATAACGTCTCTTATCCTTATTTCATCGGGATGCATCTATTTTACATTCTCCTTCCGTAAAAAATAGGGTATAAATTTATACATATGTATTTATATTTATAAACCAAGAAACTTTTCCAACTTATGGGGAGCAAGTAGCAAGTAGTAGGAGAAGGAAAGAGGGAAAAGAGGCGGGATTCAATTCTCAAAATTTAAACATTTTAATGTGAATGAAAAATTAACTTCTTTTTCATTTTGAAAAGCCTGATTTTTTTGATTCCAGACTTATCTTTGATATAAAATTCACATTTACGATTTCGAGTCAATTTTGATATTAGGGTAGCCAACTTATATACAATATAATAAGTCAAGTTTACTATTTTCAGAAAATTGATGATCTTTCTCACTTTCCATACCAAACGTTTAAGGATTTATCATTAGTCATGGAGTGGATCGATCGGGATTCGAATTCCCCCGCTCACCCTCATAAAATAAAGGGATTTTTTTGATCAAATATTATATTGATCATTCATTATATTATTCAGAATTTCCCCTGTTGATCTGATCTAAGGGATTAATTCTCGGGGGGCCGCCCGGCCTATACTAATTACACCATCCCTTACAATTTCATTCCTTTCTTCGGACATACATCGATCATATATATGGAAGAAAGCTCCTAACTCTTGACTAACCTTAACTAATGTCCCATTAATTCTTTCCTCCCGGTTCGTACCAAAACAGGTAATCCATCATGTTATGAGCTAATAGATATTTCCACGCAATTATCCACGAGAGTTGGACTGGATGGGGCAATAATACTCCACTCCCGAATTGCTAAAAAATGGAAACTTATAAGACCACTATATATTCTTTTTGCTCGATATAGAGAATTCTAATTATGAATTTTAAATTGTAATTATTCAAATTATTATGTTTTTTGATAAAACTTTCTTTCTCATCTGACTATTCCAATTCATTAAGTGTTCGTGAGTGGATTCTCATCCAGGATGATATAAAATGGAATAGAATACCTTCTATGGCTATGGAGAAAATATGGAAGCCCTTTATCGGATTTGAACCGATGACTTACGCCTTACCATGGCGTTACTCTACCACTGAGTTAAAAGGGCTTCTTTGAGGGGGAATAATTGTATTATTGCAACAACAAATATAGTTTGATTGAAAAATCAGGAAAATGTCAACTAGTTCATAATAATATATAGCTTATTTCTGGCCCAATCTTTCCATATGCATAGAAGTTAATAATAAAAATCATATAGGTTATACAAGTCATTTAGTTAATGCAATCCATGTAGATCATCAAAATCTAGAACCAATAAAATCGACTCTAATTTTATTTTCATTGTTATTTGCTTTATTATTAGTATTAGAATCATTTATTGGTCATATTTATCCCCTTTCCGTAATACGGATCCTTCTCAGATTTTTCCAATTCTATTGCACATCATATGATTCTTAATTGAATTCTTTTGATATATTAAAGGATTCAGTTCTCATCATATCAATTCGCTCGAATTGAACTTCTTTTTACCCATTTTATAATCTAAACTAAAATGATTTTTCCGATGAAATTGGAACAGAATTTGTTCGTCCATTTTCTCCAACGAAGAACTCTTATCTATCATTCCTTCATATGGAATAAAGTTCGTTGAATATATACATATATATATAATCGAAGAAAAGCGCAAACAATTCAAAAAACAATTTAATTTTCAATAACCTCCTCTCCGGGGAGATGCTATGTATGGGCAATTCAATTAATTATTTCCGTACGGAATAGTCGTTTCGACCCTGGAAATAATTAGTCACCTCGAAGTGTTTCGATTAGGAGAAATAGGTTGTAGGAAATAAAGATGGTGATAAAGTTAGTTCGAAAAGGGGTTACTTTCTTTATTCTCCTGCGGAGGAGGAAAAATAAAGCATATGTTCCTTTCCCTTCCCACCCAAAAGTCCAAAATATTATTTCATAAACAAATTATAGTAAAATTGAGTTTCTACCATTTGACCTAGTAGTAACTATGGAAATAAACTAGGATCTAGTAGTTATTTAATAACAAACATAACATTATGTTCTAGAATGAGATGGGCGAGTAAAAGGCGTATTGATTCTCTAGAGGGAGAATATAATATTAATATTATGGAATGAACCACAATTAATCTTCTATAAGAAAGGTAAGTTCGCCCTGATTTATATATATTGAATAAAAAAAAATTACCTTTTTTATTTAACCCCTGCTCCGAACTTACTTCATACTCGAATATAGAAGGTTCTAAATACAATTTATATTCAAAAATTTCATAAATTTTTGAATGAGCAAGTTGTTTCGTCCAATCTGATCAAGGAAATAAGACTTAATAAATAAACTATTGATTGTTGATTAAAATCTTGTAATATTCAATAATGAACCCAAATAGATAAGATATGATTCATACAATAAATATAAGTTTCCTCTGATATAGCATAAAACTGAGTTCAAAGTACCTAATTATCGGGTTAAAGGTGGAGATGAGAATGAGATAACAAACAACACTCGGCTTCAAATAATATATATATCACTGGGTAGGATGTGTGAACCTCAGATGTTAGCCCATCCATCTCCCGCAGGTGGAAATGAAACTAATAATTGGAAATATTATTGGAATGAAATGAACCATACTATTGACAGTAAATAATGAATTGAGTAACATAAGGATAAGGATAAGCCCCCATCGTCTAGAGGCCCAGGACATCTCCCTTTCACGGAGGTGACGGGGATTCGAATTCCCCTGGGGGTACTAAAAGTTTTCGGAATCACGAATATCCCGAGAACTTTCCGCACCCGTTTCTATTCCCATCCCGATATAAGAGAGATGGGTAAAAGCCTTTCTTCCCCTTTCCAACTGACTGGGTCGATGCTCGAGTGGTTAATGGGGACGGACTGTAAATCCGCTGGCAATGCCTACGCTGGTTCAAATCCAGCTCGACCCAATGTCAACTTATCAATCTATTCATTATTCAATCAATTTATTATATGAAGTCTCTTTCTCTGGTTGATCTGAACATTCAGCATTAATAAAAGATTACTATTTATTCTGCTCCATAATGGGATTACTGCTTCAATAACAAAGATCCCGTTTCGTTTTCGTCTATCGATAGGGTCCCATTCGTAGAGAAACGTATCTATTATAATTCCACCCAGACAGAACAATTACAATAATTGTAAAGAATAGATTTGACACATAAGTTTTTGATCGACATAATAACTAAATAACTAAACTGTTTTTAATGGGATTGTAGTTCAATCGGTTAGAGTACCGCCCTGTCAAGACGGAAGTTGCGGGTTCGAGCCCCGTCAATCCCGAATCACCAAATTAATTTGATTCAGAATTCATTTATTAAAAAGGAACTAGGATAAGTTTCGCCATTTAGCAAAACCTCACTTACTTGAAGTGGACTCGGATCCCGTGCTCTCACGGGATTCCGAATCTCGTGTGTCCGCCATTTCACCACTAAAACTCTCTATACCTTATCTAATTCTCTAAATATAGGCTAAGTCTTCTCTTATTTTTTTCAACCAATTCCCGGAATTCTTTTCATAAACGCAGGCGAACGACGGGGATTGAACCCGCGCGTGGTGGATTCACAATCCACTGCCTTAATCCGCTTGGCTACGTCCGCCCCCTTCTACTCATTCATTCCATTCGGATATGATAATAACACTGAAGGTAGGTGGTTAGGGGGGATCTCGAAAATCCCCCCTCCCCTTTCTAGGGACTCTAGAGGCCCGGCCCCTTTAAGCAGCAGGGACCCCCGCGGTCTCCCTTCTGTTTGATCCTAACTTTCAATGTTAAGGTTGAAAAGTTATGGCTGAGTTACTATCTTTTTATCGATAATAACTAGGAATCTGTAGAGACATCAATTAACCGTTTGCGGAAGGAGCTTCAACAGAAGCTAAATCTAGAGGGAAGTTGTGAGCGTTACGTTCGTGCATAACTTCCATACCAAGGTTGGCACGGTTGATAATGTCAGCCCAGGTATTGATTACACGACCTTGACTGTCAACTACAGATTGGTTGAAGTTGAAACCATTTAGGTTGAAAGCCATGGTGCTGATGCCCAACGCGGTGAACCAAATACCTACTACAGGCCAAGCAGCCAAGAAGAAGTGTAGAGAACGGGAGTTGTTAAAGCTAGCGTATTGGAAGATCAACCGGCCAAAGTAACCGTGAGCAGCTACGATGTTATAGGTTTCTTCCTCTTGACCAAACTTATAACCTGCATTAGCAGATTCATTCTCCGTGGTTTCTCGGATCAAACTTGAAGTTACTAGAGAACCATGCATAGCACTGAATAAAGAGCCACCGAATACACCAGCTACACCCAACATATGAAATGGATGCATAAGGATGTTGTGTTCAGCTTGGAACACAATCATGAAGTTGAAGGTACCAGAGATTCCCAGAGGCATACCATCGGAGAAGCTTCCCTGACCGATGGGGTAAATTAAAAAAACAGCGGTAGCAGCTGCAACGGGAGCTGAATATGCAACAGCAATCCAGGGACGCATACCCAGACGGAAGCTGAGTTCCCATTCACGACCCATGTAGCAAGCTACACCAAGTAGGAAGTGAAGAACGATTAGTTCGTAGGGACCACCATTGTATAGCCATTCATCAACGGAAGCTGCTTCCCAGATAGGGTAGAAGTGTAAACCGATAGCTGCAGAAGTTGGGATGATGGCACCAGAGATGATATTGTTTCCGTAAAGGAGAGAACCGGAAACGGGCTCACGGATACCGTCAATATCCACTGGAGGAGCTGCGATAAAAGCAATGATGAATACAGAAGTTGCAGTTAGTAGGGTAGGAATCATCAATACACCAAACCATCCAATGTAAAGGCGGTTTTCAGTGCTGGTAATCCAATTGCAGAAGCGACCCCATAGGCTCGCGTTTTCGCGTCTCTCTATAATTGCGGTCATGGTAAAATTTGGCTTGTTGAATAAGAATTATTACCCAAGCACAGATATTATATTTTGTATGCTTGTTATTCTATATTATACGGAGTTACCCCCTTGTTGTCAACCCCCGTTTCTTCTTCAGAGATCCAGATTCTTAAATACGTAAAACAGTAAGTAATTAAATGATTGGGGGTGACATAAGTAGCCTATGTTACATAACTTACTCGCATTAATGACGACATAACAAATATCATCTCATCAATAGGGAAACATACCCATTATATACTATTTCAAATTTAAAGTGTGAGAGAAAGAAAAAAGTATGAATTGAATCCGATCAATTGGGTTCGGGTTGACCGGGGCCGGGGCTCGAACCCATAACTCGTCGGATGAAAGTGGGTGAATTACTCTCCCCTGGGGGCCGGGTTTCTGCGTTTGCAATTTTCATTGCACGTGGCTCTCTCTATGCTATGTACGTACCTATCTCATCACACTTCAGTTCTTTCACAAGATTATCTTGAGTCTCGGCAATTGAATTGCCCGACGAGCCTCTCGTTAGTAGAATCAGTTTCGGATGATTCGAGTATATCTCTTTTTTGCAACGAATTTGCTAAAGAATTTATTTGGATAATATCCAAATACCAAAATTTTTTTTTATGATAATGAACCTTGGGGAGAAACGGGGATATTAACTCTGGTTTCTCCGAAAAAGAGGATCTTGGAAACAGTTTTGAACCATGTTTTTTCCACACAACGCGTATTGTACTTTTATGCCTACAAGCTAAAGTTTTCGCACATGAAAATCGAAGTATGTATTGTATTCGATACAACCCCTCCTTATTTGAACATCCACTATAATAATAGCCGATATTTTTCCAAATTTGATCGAATCGGTTGAGAATGTCATCATCTCTTAGAGTAGTCCAAGCTAATTTACCAATTGGATGTCCCAAAGTATTGCAAAATTTTTCTTTGGCTAATAATCCGATTAGACCGGAAATTGGAGTTATAGCACACAATTCTCTGGTAGGAAGACTGGTAGCAATGGGTAAATCATCCACCATTTCGACTTGAACTGTGGTGATTTTGGGTCCAATACCTAGGATATAACCCAAAAAGGGAAAACAATCTTTGGATGATTTTTGAATGCGTATCCTGTATGGTTGAAACCAAAAATGAAAATGATATTGCCAAAGTCTTAAGAAAAAATGCTTCCATCTCTGGGCTAAATATTTAGTACCTTTCAAAGCTACCATGTAATTGTTTTCATATCTTGCATAATGAATAGAAGGATTTTTCACGAAAAAAAAGATGTTTTCCGGTGGAGTAATCATCCATGGTGGCTTCGCAACATATGATGGCTTTGCAATATGCTCGATCTTTTGAATAGAGTTAGCTTGATCGGGTGAAGCGGAGAACGATTCAAAATGTAAGGTTTTTTTCCAAAGGGAGACTAAAGTAGATTCGGATTCATATATATAGTAATTCCATAAAAATATGGATAACCTATTTGTTTCTCTTGGAGAGAAAAAGATGGGTGTATTTGAGACAATTAGATTTTGTTGTTCGTGGAGAATAAATCGTAATAGGTGTAGAAAGGGAGCATCTTAAATCCGTCGACGAAAAATTCGAATAAGTACTTCTGGATGGAGAGAATAGGGTAATTTAGTACCTAAGAAACAATAGGAATACGAAAAATGATCCTCCATAAAAGGAAATACGGAATGAATAGATCGAAAGCTATTCCATTCATTCGTTTCCATTAGCAAGGGTTGCAATTGCATCAAGAAATGGATTTGCAGAACTATAGTCGGACCTTCTCGAATTGATCCGCAAGAAGAATTGATATAGTAATCGAAAGATTGATTTTTTTTATCACCCTTCCTTCCAATACGCTTCCTTGATAAAGATAAAATAGTATCTGGAAGGTCTTGTTGACGTATTCTACCAATTAGACGCTCTATGATTATGAAACTTAAATGATTGTTGCTTGGAACTGAATCCTCTTTTCGTTTTAAACTCGATTTATTTGAAAAACAATTATAAGCAATTGCATAAATATCATCATGAAGGAGAAGTTTATATAAAAAGCGTTGCTGCCACAAGATATTTTTTTTATTTCTTCGTAGCTTCTTTATTTCAGATAAAACCCAAGCTATGGTTCTCATATGAGTAACTCCTTGGGATGAGAAATGATGCATAGTGCGATCCACGTGAAGATCGGATAGATTTATTTTCATTTATTCAGAGATAAAAAAAAAATTCTATCAAATAATTTTTATCTAAAACTCATTTGATTCCTTGTAAAAAAGCATTAATCTTTTCGAAAAATGGATCTATTTTTGCAAACTGATCGCCTACCTGACTTATAAATCACTTTATTTAGTCAGCACACCGGTTATTCTTTTACACATTTGTATTTATTTATCTATTTATTTATCCGAGTATTCAAGATTCATTTCTGATAAGAATACCCTTCTTGTAGGAACAACCCCTCTCTCTCCTCTCCTATTGGTTACTAAATTACTTCTAACTTCCAATTAGTAAAGAGAATATGAAATGGGATCTTTGAATAAACGGGGGAGCTCATTCTTCAGGTTCCACCTATGATTCAAGCCATCTAGCTTTATCCATTAACTTTTTTCCGCTTGAGTAGTGGATCTGTTTTCACAACACAAAGCAATCCGAATCTTTTCCTTCCATTACGATACTTTGATCAAATTAAGCTTGAGAAAAATTCTGTAATGAAACGACTTTTTTTTTTCCGCTAGGTCGATCAATCGTAGTCTTATAAAACTTTTGGGAGCCGATTACCCTACCGTTGGGTTAGCAACCCTGAGAATGAAATAATAGAGTATACTATACTGGAAGAATGGATTAAAAGAAATAAATGAATCTTGAGAATATGAATCAGAGTAAGTCAAGTTGAGAGAATGAATAAATAAATTCTTGATGTAGGCTTTCTTTTTCTTTTTTTAATGTTTTTCTTTTTTTTTTTTTTTAATTACTTCAGGATTTACGATTTTCTATATTTTTATTCTTATTTCGTGGAAAGGAAAAGAATCTATAATGATAGGGAACAGAAGGATGGTTAGTTAGAAGGAAGCTAGTCGACCGGGAGTTCAACAGGGGACGGATCGGACCACCTCCCGAAGCGGAGATGGATAAAGTATTTTTTGTTCTTTCTCCCCCGTTTAATGGGAAGAAATGACTTGACGGAACGATAAGCTCTCCTCTCCCCCATATCTTCTATCTGGCTTCTCATTATTCCATTTAGCTATTTCTCGATATTATTAACTTGATTTTAGATCTATTTTGGTAAAACGAAAAATAGGTTGTATTAAACATAAACGCAATCTTTACCTAACCTATTGTAACGAAGGCTACTCTACTAAATGAACATATAATAGGATTTGGAAAAAGGGATCAAGCATTGAACTCATAACCATCTCAATTAGCTTTGATTTATTCAAATATCCTTGCTTTAAGGCGGGTATCCCTATCCAACAATCTATGCAGGTTGAGCTTTCCTATATACGAAGTTTTTTCCCTCAATCAATCAATAATGACTTCACTTCAGCAGAATTTATCCCTATACATACGGTATGTTTTTTCCACGTTTGGAATTAGTGTGTTCTCTCTACTCTATTGAATCGTCTTTAACTTTATCTAAATCTAGTCGTTTAAACAATCAAATAGGATTTTCTCGTTCTTAGACCGATCTTCATGATCGTAGGAAGCCCCACTTTGGCTATTTTTTCGATTGAGGGAGGGGAAAAATGAAAGTAATTTCGATTTCTTTCATTTACTGTAATCAATCATAACAATTATTAATTATTACATTGTTCGATCAACTTATTGAAAATTAAAAAATTGAGTTATTTGTTTGATAAGTAAGAATCTATTTACTAATTTAGGAAATTTAATTTTTAAAAAGTTGGACAAAGTTTCAATAGCTTTTTTGCTCTACGTTAACTTTAGATTATATCTCCTAACTTGTAGGTTATAAAGAAGATTCTACGTTGTTACGCGAGCCTCGCTAAAAAAAAAGAAAGATTTTGTTTGGAAACGTATGTTGAGATAGGAGTTCTTTAATTCGGATAGGGAATGGCAGATGTTCCACGAAACCGATCATGATATTCAAGTTGCACGTCGCTTTCTACCATATTATTCTAAACGAAATTTTACCATAATCTTTCTTTGAGATTCAGATAAAGGTGTAAATGAATATGTTGTAGGAATATATGGAATAAATGACATGAGTTTTTATTCTATTATATTTTTATGAAATGAAGTTTTTAGTCTTATGTTATACTATAGGTGGATGGGAAGGATAGAGAGAAGGTTCCCAATGTAATGTTTCAAGTACTCAATGCTTCCTTAGCTGCATACATTACTTCGACGGTAATGTTTGTAATGCCACTCTGTCTTGCGAACTTCTCAGTCTTTCTTTTAATCTTGCCCCTAACAAAGCCAGGAATTTTACTTAATTCCAATTGACTCTCGGAATTCCAAATCAAATCCGTTTCTGCGGATAATGATTTAGTAATAACTTCTTTAGTGTCATGACCACCAAAAATATCTAAAAGATGGTCTTCCATGCCCAAAGTATATGAGTTATAAACTAAATCGGCTATTTGATTAGTACCCTCATAACCTAAAAAAGGCCGATATCCCAATGGGAAATTTTGGATATGAACTGGTGGAGAAATAACTCCACAAGGAATATCAAGACGTTTACCAATATGACGTTCCATCTGAGTACCAAATATGGCGGATGGTTCTACGCGAGCGATCATATCCCCTACTTCAATATGATCATCTGTAATAAGTACTTCATCACAGAGACCCCAAACTTGTTCGTTAAACCATTCCGCGTCGTGTTTGCAATAGGTACCCGTACAACACACACGAATCCCCATCTCTCGAGCAAGTATCTTAGTCATTGAAGCAGCATGAGTTGCATCACCAAAAACAACTGCCTTTTTTCCTACAAAATTTTGGCAATCGATGGATCTTGAGAACCAAGCGGCTTGAGAAACAAATCTGGTTTGTTGATCAATATAATGTTCATAATCAACTGTTTTATTGGAAAAAGCAGGAGTCCATTTATTAACACGCCCTTGTATTTGTCGGATAAACTCAGCCGTATCTATAACTCCCATAGGAGTTGTAGATATGTAAGGCATTCCAAATTCTTTCTCCAAATATATTGCTGTCATTAAGCCTATTTCACGATAAGGAACAAAATTAAACCAAGCCTTTGGTAAATTTTGAAGATCTTCTACAAATCCCCCTTCGGGAATTACTTGATTAATTTCAATACCTAGATCCTGTAATAAACGTTTTAATTCGCGACAATCGTGTTGATTGTGGAAGCCCAGCGTAGAAATACCGATAATATTTGCGGAAGGTATATCTGTTATAGATCGATCCAATTTTCCTTGTCTACGAGCCTTACCCAAATAATATCGAACCACTTGTTCCAAAGTTCTATCCGCTGCCTGAAGTTCATTGACTCGATAATGATTCACATCCGCGGGAATTACATCAGAATCAGAAGTAATAGATGCTCTATCCACAAAGTTTTGTAGATCTTCCTGTAAGATACTAGAAGTACAGGTAGGTGTTAATATAATCAAATCAGGACGTTCTTCTTTCTCTTTCTGAATAATATTATCAACAACTTTCTCTTGGGATCCGCGTGTTAATACATGACGATCTACTATGCTAGCAGTTACGGGAGTAAAATCCCTCTCTCTTTCCAGCATGGAACGCATTACATTAAAGTAATCATCTCCCAGAGGAGCATGCATAATAGCATGCACATTTTCGAAGGAACTGGCTACTCGAAGAGTTCCGATATGAGCAGGGCCGGCATACAACCAATAGGCTAATTTCATGAAGAAGATTCTTTTTCTATTTTCCCTATTCTACTCCGCAGAGATTCTGCTTGCCATACCTATACTATTGTCGTAAGATGATTCAGAGAATATACTACTACAAATAAATAGTAGAAAATTGGAATGTTCATTTCCAAGAGGACTCTTTTTTTTTATTTCATCGGAGAAACCTGGGACGGAAGGATTCGAACCTCCGAGTACCAGGGCCAAAACCCGGTGCCTTACCACTTGGCCACGCCCCATAGGAGATATATCCGATGCTATTCAATCCCGATATTAAGGTTGTTGTCAATCTATCTATTCGGACTAAATCTCAGTCCAAGATTTATTCGTTTCTATGAAATAAAATAGATTGTTAAGTAGAAATAGATTAATTGCGGAAACAAAAAGGGATGGGATAGAATAAAAGAAGGATTCTTGATAAAATTGAACGGAATAGAAAAAATATTGATTTCTTTTTCTTTCATCTATTTCACTGGGAGGGAGATCGTGCAAATATGGGACTGGACCCGGAGGAACCAACCCATGCGTACGCAGTGAAATGTACTGAAAAACTTTCATCAAGAATTTATGAGGTTGGTTCCTTTCGTGCCGTACTGAACCCCTGTAATAATCTTTCTTTTTTTTTTTTTTCGGAGAAAAAATGTTAGTTATGTTTGATACCTATCCAGGAAACACCACTTTTTTAAGTGGCACCGTTTTGGCTAAATCACCCGAAGCTTATGCGATTTTCGATCCGATTGTGGATATAATGCCGATCATACCGTTGTTCCTTTTCCCCCTAGCCTTTGTCTGGCAAGCCTCCGTGAGTTTCCGATAATATATATATAAATATGTATATATATATTACATATTTATTTTCCCCTTTCTTTCAAATAACTTACTTGTCTTATTCACCCCTTCCAATCGAACTACCAAAATTACCTTGAAAAAAAAGAAGGTTTTTGGAGAAGGTCGATTGCGGCGATCCCGGGGCTGGCTCATTTTAACCGGAGGAACCGAGTCGACGGGGGTTCAAATCCCTCTTTTCTCAATTCAATCGGCTATGATAATCAATATAAAAAACAATTTTTTATATTGATTTTATTCGAATAAAGGTGGTATAGGGATTTATAATTTACTCCATCTTACTCCTAGTAACGCAATGATCCCGGAGATTACGCCATGCTTACTCTCAAGCTGCTCGTTTACACAGTGGTCATTTTTCTTGTTTCTCTTCCCGTTTTCGGATTCCTATCAAATGATCCTGGACGTAATCCCGGACGTAAAGAATAATTACAGAGATTCTATGGATTCATAAGATAAATATTTAGTTAGTAAACGGGGAGAGAGGGATTCGAACCCTCGGTACGAATGATCGTACAACGGATTAGCAATCCGCCGCTTTAGTCCACTCGGCCATCTCCCCGAGCAGGGAAGTATTCTTACTTTAACATGATGCTAGAGCCAAAGTCTATATTCTCCAAAATATATTCTACCGGATATATAGCTATTATAATATAATGGTTACAGGAATGAGTATGGGCATTCTCGACAAAAAACACTTGCATTATTCATTTCATCAAAATTAGTCTATATATTATTCCATCGGCCTGGCCAAAAACTGGCCAGGTTATCGTAAAGGCAAACGGTTCTTATCGATTATACAATTCATTACCCGGTCTCAAAGCTAAAAAACTTGTTGTTAAAGCACTTACAAGGACTAAGATAATTTGACTGTCCGAGATTGATGTCATCCCTTCATTTTCTCCCCGAATATTCGTAATATGAACCACACGCGGGTTTGTTCAAATTTTCACCCACATCCATGGTTTAAATTCGAATGGATGCATAGGTTTTCTATTATTGTACCAATACTAGCTCTTTATGGCTATAGATCCTCCCAATTCAAATTAGATAGATCATATATATTTATTTACGATAATATATCATTTGAAAAAATATATTTATTTTTTCTTCATTGATAGAAAAAATAAAAAAAAAGAAGAATTCATCGATTCTATGAAATCAAATTGGAAATAGAGAGGTTAAACAGGAATGAATTTGGAAGTTATTGCACAGCTTACTGTTCTGGCTCTGATAGTCGTATCGGGTCCATTAGTAATTGCTCTATTAGCAGCTCGCAAAGGCAATTTGTAATCCCAATATGCCATCTCCGGAAGTGAAAGTAACGGTTCGAGGTATTGGATTTCCGGGGATGGGGTCTGAAGATAAAGTAATACTTTATTCCATCAATAGGGAAAGGCTTTATATTTTTACTTATTATTGGACAAATAATATAAATTTATGCTACTATCAAATCATAGCGGGTATAGTTTAGTGGTAAAAGTGCGATTCGTTCAAACCAAAAGTTATATTGGATAGTTGAAGGGTCTTTTATATTAATTGATTGATCAACGTTCCAATTGACAACCCTATTCTTACAAAGGTTCAAATCCTTTCCTATGAATGCCATAGGAAGAGCATCATTCCCATGAAAATAATAATCAATGATTCTTTCGGATTGAAAAATAGCAAAGCGGAATGATTTTGAAGCTAAATCAATCTTCTGAGATTGATTCGTCAAGAATCCATGGATAGAAATCAAAGGTATTCTTTTCATCGCAACTAAATCTTGAATTCTTTTTGTTCGAAAATTCAAGCCGGATAGCTATAAAATGATAATTTTGGTTTGCCAGAGCTATCAGCATTTCCGTTTAAAGCTCGGTGGAAAATATTCCCCTAAAGATTGGAGCCAATAGAAACAAGGAACGAAGTAACTAGAAAGAATTTCTCATTTAATTCATTATTCTATTTAATCAATTATTGAGATTTTAAAAATTTTTTTTTTTTTAGGATCATCTAAAAAGTATTTCTTCATTTAGAATGAAAAAACTGACATAGATGTTATGGATGCAACTTCCCCGATACCATCGATTAGATAAAAATCTTATTTATCATCCAATACTCGGTTTTCAATTTAAGAAAATAATCTCTTTTCTTACTTTATACTTCACTCCATAAGGGAGCCGAATGAAGAGAGACTTTCATGTTCGGTTCTGAATTAGAGACATTAATTGATCTAAATTTAATGTCGACTATAACCCTTAGCCTTCCAAGCTAATGATGCGGGTTCGATTCCCGCTACCCGCTACCCGCTGAAAGAGCTTACTTAAGAAATAAAAATTTTTTTATTTAATAAGAAAGATCAATAAGTTTAAAAAATTTCCTATTACTAATAGATCTTTTTTACAGCTATACCGTGAATTGTTTCATTCACAACAGATTTTATTTCCCCGTGAGAAAGGGGAAATAAAAGCGTCCATCGTCTAATGGATAGGACAGAAGTCTTCTAAACTTCCGGTATAGGTTCAAATCCTATTGGACGTAATATCTTCTTGGAGAAAACTATTTTATGCTTAATAAAAACCTTTTAATGTGCTTTTTTTCTCCCCGTGTGAACGGGGAGAGCCGGAAAAGAGCTTTTTCCTAGCTCCCCTCGTATCATCAAATAATCATATATTTATTTTTGTTCCTGAAGTAAGAAAAATTCAGTATGTTCCTTAATGGCTTCCTTCAGAAGGATTTCCGCTTGTTCCGTGAACACCTTAGTAGAACGTATGATTTCCGCAAACTGAGGTTTATTAGTTATTAAATACTCACGTAACTGAACAAGAAATCTTTTAACTTGTCCGATTTCCAGTATATCTAAATATCCGTTGACTCCAGCGTAAATAGTAGCTACTTGTTCCTCCACCGCCAAGGGAGCTGCTTGAGATTGTTTGAGCAACTCACGCAATCGTTGACCTCTAGCTAATTGATTTTGAGTAGCTTTATCAAGGTCAGAAGCAAATTGTGCAAAAGCTTCTAGCTCTGCAAATTGAGCCAATTCCAATTTTAATTTTCCAGCTACTTGTTTCATAGCTTTAATTTGAGCTGCGGATCCTACTCTAGATACAGAAATACCCACATCAATTGCGGGTCGAATTCCGGCATTAAACAAATCAGCTGATAAAAATATTTGTCCGTCGGTAATGGAAATCACATTAGTAGGAATATAAGCCGAAACATCTCCGGCTTGGGTTTCGACTATAGGCAGAGCAGTCATACTTCCCTCGCCTAGTTGAGAACTTAATTTAGCTGCTCTTTCCAAAAGACGGGAATGCAAATAGAAAACGTCTCCTGGATAAGCTTCTCGACCGGGTGGTCTTCTTAATAAAAGGGACATCTGTCGATAAGCTTGTGCTTGCTTAGAAAGATCATCGTAAATGATTAGAGTATGTTGTTTACGATACATAAAGTATTCTGCTAAAGCTGCTCCCGCGTAAGGGGCAAGATATTGCAATGTAGCAGGAGAATTCGCAGTTTCTGCTACCACAATAGTATATTCCATTGCTCCCCGTTCCTCAAAGTTATTAACTACCTGAGCCACAGAAGAGGCTTTTTGACCGATAGCTACATAGACACATATTACATTTTGACCTTTCTGATTCAAAATAGTATCTGTAGCTACTGCTGTTTTACCAGTCTGTCTGTCCCCAATAATTAATTCTCGTTGACCGCGTCCAATGGGAATCATAGAGTCAATAGCAATAAGACCTGTTTGCATGGGTTCATACACGGAACGTCTCGAAATAATGCCCGGAGCGGGAGATTCAATTAGTCTAAATTCAGAAGCTGGAATTTGACCTTTGCCATCAATAGGTTGAGCTAAAGCGTTTACGACGCGACCCAAATAAGCGTCACTTACTGGTATCTGAGCGATTTTACCTGTCGCTTTTACAGAACTGCCTTCTTGTATAGCCAATCCATCACCCATCAATACAACTCCAACGTTGTCTGATTCCAAATTTAAAGCAATTCCTGCTGTACCATCCTCAAATTCCACCAATTCCCCTGCCATTACTTCGTCAAGACCATAAGCACGGGCAATTCCATCCCCTACTTGGAGTACGGTACCGATATTCATAACCTTTACTTCTTGGTTATATTGCTCGATTTGTTTGAGAATAATGCTGCTAATCTCGTCGGGTCGAATGTTTACCATTAGTGTTCGTTAATGATTCCTGAAAAATAGAACCTATAAGAAAAGAAAAGGCTAATCAGTTATTTTTTCCCAGGGTCCCCATCGATAGGCCAATATGATGATCAATCATGCGTGAGTGCAATTCGCTATTCAAACGAATGTTTAAAGCTTTGAGAGCTCTTTCTAATGCAAGTCGGGAAACTTGTTGGCGAACTTGTTCAATTGCTCCTTGTTCTTCGAAACGAATAGTAGCATTTTTAGAATCTTCTAATCGTTTTAAATCTTCACCAGCGGAATTTATTAGATCTTGTTTCTCTCTTTCCATTCGAGATAGTCCATTTATGCGAATCTCGTCTGCTTTTGTTTCTGCCTGTTGTAAACGGTTCTGAGCTTGTTTAAGCTTATCAATAGCCTCTTTATATCGTTCTTCTGCATCGCGAATGATATTCAAGATGGTCTGTTTACGATTATCCAATAAATTACTTAATGAAAGTAGATTATCTATCGATTTTACGGATTAACAATCTCTTCCCGAACCGAACACGAATCTTTCAATTCATCCGGCTCTCTTGCTCAGTCTCCCATGAATAGAATATATAAATCCATTTTCTAACTGAGCCTACCCTTTTCATTCATATCCCATTTTTTTTGTAGAACTAGAAATTCTTCAAACTTGGAGATTATAGAAGACTGGCTCTCTTATGATCAAATCGTCAGTAAGATTGTTTTTTCTGAATAATTATTAATGTATGTAGGTTGTCAATTTAGTACCGAAAAACCAAAATTGGTCATTCATATTCATAGGAGATTATGACAATTCATCTAGTAAAATGAATTTTAGAATCATTTTGATATGAGTGTTATACATCAGATGAATCTCCAACCATGTTTTTTTTTCTATACGTCCCTATGAACACGGTGGGGAAAGAATACCCTGTGTTGTACTTAGACTTCAAGCAATTCAGCTTTGACCATTTTACAAGATTCCCTTATCAGTTAATAAAAAATAAATTGTTCACTGACTTTACGAAATGCTATAGTTCTTCTGAATTCTTGACTCAGAAGTAATTCGTTGGGGTTATGCACCTTCCCTTTCTCCGAAGTGCAGCTGAGTGGATTCAGCTATTTCATCCAAATATTCAACCCGCACACACTCCCTTTCCGAAGTAAACTAGTAGACCAATTACTACACCTAAATTAATCAAATTTGTTTCTAAAAGGTTGGTATTTAAGCCGAGACTCGCGGCAGGAGGCCAGTAACTCGGGAAAATAACAGGATCAATCATCATATTTTTTATACTCTTCTCCCGTCATAGGTTATCCAAGTTTTACAAAGTTTTTTCCACTCGACCCTACTGAACATCATACATAGTTTGAAATAGAAATTATGAGAGATTTCTCAGTCTGAAGTTTCACCTATTTCTAAAATAGGGTCGTATAAATACCTTGCTCTACTCTCTGCTACAAAAGTCAGGTTTTTTCAACCAAAGGATAGGAGAGAGAGAGATTTTGTTACTTATTCATTATTAGCCCCCCCCTCTATAGAGAATCGGCTGAACAGACGAATAAATTAAATAGAGAGGGAAGGGGATTAATTATTAGTAACAAGAGGTAAGGAGCTTAGCTTCTTTCCTCGGATCAAACGAAAGGATTTGCAAATAGAAGTGCTAGAGCTACAACTAGTCCATAGATAGTTAAAGCTTCCATGAAAGCTAAGCTTAGCAACAAGGTACCTCGAATTTTACCTTCAGCTTCTGGTTGTCTCGCAATACCTTCTACAGCTTGACCCGCAGCGGTGCCTTGACCAACACCGGGTCCAATAGAAGCGAGACCTACAGCTAATCCAGCAGCAATAACGGAAGCAGCAGAAATCAGGGGGTTCATATGGTAATCGATCTCCTCCAACTAAGGTTGGGGAATGGTTAATGAAAACCTATCCTCTATTGCTAACTACTTTTACTCATTATAAAATCTTTCATAAAAATAGTTAATAACTCAAGATGTTTCTCATTAAAGTGATGGTGTCGCTAAAGATGATAAAGAATATGAAGATAAAAAAGAATATTCTTTTTCATTCTTCTCTACGTCTATCCAATAGATTAAATATTCATTATTTTTTACATATTTCAATATTACTCAGATATTGAGGAAAGGCAGAATGGATTTGACCGAATAGCAATTCTATCTCGATTTCCTAACCTAATCATTTTATATTACATGAATTATGTAAATCGAATTACATCCATAATGTATAATAAGTCTGATTTTTTCACCTATTCTATTATGTTGTGACCGAGGAACAATTAAATTAAGAGGTGAATATTCTAATCAACTAAGTTCAATTTTCAATTTGTTCAGTTATTTTCGTATAACCTTTTATTTTATTGAGAGATTTTACTAATTTAATTTGACTGATATGGAAAAAAAGTTTCATGATCGTTCATATTATTTCTATTATACCTGAGAAAATCAATTTATATTAGAATCGAAAAAAATCAATATATAAAAATATATTTCTCTTACGGGAAGATATTAATCTTTTTTCAAGAAATTAGATCTAGCAAAGTGATTGATTTTCCAAAAACTATCTACACCAATAAAAATTTCACTTCAACCTCGACATAGAGACTACGTCTATATTCCATACAGATGAATAAGAATCGTGTGTCCATCTATCCAATCGAAAAGCCTATTCTATTCTATTCAATGGCTAATGATGACCTTCCATGGATTCTCCTATATAAGCTGCGGCTAGAGTCGCAAAAATCAAAGCTTGAATAGCACTTGTGAATAATCCTAGAAACATCATAGGTATGGGAACTACCAGAGGTACTAAAGAAATAAGAACAGCAACCACCAATTCATCAGCTAATATATTACCAAAAAGTCGAAAGCTAAGTGATAAAGGTTTAGTAAAGTCTTCTAAGATATTGATCGGTAAAAGTATTGCGGTTGGCTGAATATATTTACCAAAATAACTTAAACCTTTTTTGTGAAGACCTGCATAAAAATATGCTACCGATGTAAGTAAAGCCAAAGCAACAGTAGTATTAATATCATTCGTAGGTGCAGCTAACTCTCCATGGGGTAACTCAAAGATTTTCCAAGGGAGAAGAGCACCTGACCAGTTGGAGACAAAAATAAATAAGAACATGGTCCCAATAAAGGGGACCCATGGACGATATTCCTCTTCTCCAATTTGAGTTCTAGCCAAGTCCCGAATAAATTCTAGAACATATTCGACGAGATTTTGACCATCCGGCGGAACGGTTTATAGATCTCCAGTAGCTAGAATGGCTAAACTTAATAAAATAGTAATTACAACCCAAGAGGTTATAAGTACTTGTCCATGAACCTGGAAACTACCTATTTGCCAATAGAAGTGTTGACCTACTTCCACACCGGATATTTCGTACAAATTATGGAACGTGGTAATGGAAGATAGAGATGGTGCAATATGCGTATTGCTCCTCCTAAAGATTAACTATAAAAAGAAGAAATTATTCTATTGTTTTTTCTTCTTTTTTTTTTTTTTAATATCTTACTTTTGAATTTTCGAC